TATTTGATACTATGGATGACTGGCTACGCAGAGACCGTTTCGTTTTTGTGGGTTGGTCTGGTCTATTGCTCTTTCCTTGTGCCTATTTTGCCTTAGGTGGATGGTTCACGGGTACAACCTTTGTGACTTCATGGTATACTCACGGATTGGCCAGTTCCTATCTGGAAGGTTGTAATTTCCTAACTGCCGCAGTTTCTACTCCTGCTAATAGTTTAGCGCATTCTCTGTTGCTATTATGGGGTCCTGAAGCACAAGGAGATTTTACTCGTTGGTGTCAATTAGGTGGTCTATGGACCTTCGTTGCTCTTCATGGTGCTTTTGCTCTAATAGGTTTCATGTTACGTCAATTTGAACTTGCTCGATCTGTACAATTGCGACCTTATAATGCAATTGCATTCTCGGCTCCAATTGCTGTCTTTGTTTCTGTATTTTTGATCTATCCATTGGGTCAGTCCGGTTGGTTTTTCGCACCTAGTTTTGGTGTAGCAGCTATTTTCCGATTTATCCTTTTCTTTCAAGGTTTTCATAATTGGACCTTGAATCCATTTCATATGATGGGAGTTGCCGGAGTATTGGGTGCTGCTCTTCTATGTGCTATTCATGGTGCTACCGTGGAAAATACTTTATTTGAAGATGGTGATGGTGCAAATACGTTCCGTGCTTTTAACCCGACTCAAGCTGAAGAGACCTATTCCATGGTCACTGCTAACCGTTTCTGGTCCCAGATTTTTGGGGTTGCTTTTTCCAATAAACGTTGGTTACATTTCTTCATGTTATTTGTGCCAGTGACCGGTTTATGGATGAGTGCCATTGGAGTAGTTGGTCTAGCTCTAAACTTACGTGCCTATGATTTTGTTTCCCAGGAGATCCGTGCAGCAGAAGATCCTGAATCTGAGACTTTCTACACAAAAAATATTCTCCTGAACGAAGGTATTCGTGCTTGGATGGCGGCTCAAGATCAGCCTCATGAAAACCTTATATTCCCTGAGGAGGTCCTACCCCGTGGAAACGCTCTTTAATGGAACTATAGCTTTAGCTGGTCGTGATCAAGAAACCACTGGTTTCGCTTGGTGGGCCGGTAATGCCCGACTTATTAATTTGTCTGGTAAATTGCTTGGGGCTCACGTGGCTCATGCCGGATTAATTGTATTCTGGGCCGGAGCAATGAACCTATTCGAAGTGGCTCATTTCGTACCGGAAAAGCCTATGTATGAACAAGGATTGATTTTACTTCCCCATCTAGCTACTCTAGGATGGGGAGTCGGTCCTGGTGGGGAAATCGTGGACACTTTTCCATATTTTGTATCTGGGGTACTTCACTTAATATCTTCTGCGGTTTTAGGTTTTGGTGGTATTTATCATGCACTTATAGGACCCGAAACTTTAGAAGAATCTTTTCCATTCTTTGGCTATGTATGGAAAGATAGAAACAAAATGACCACAATTTTGGGTATTCACCTAATCTTGCTAGGTGCTGGTGCTTTTCTTCTAGTGCTCAAGGCTTTGTATTTCGGAGGTGTATACGATACCTGGGCTCCCGGCGGTGGAGATGTAAGAAAAATTACGAACCCGACTCTTAACCCAAGTGCTATATTTGGTTATTTACTGAAATCTCCTTTCGGAGGAGAGGGATGGATCGTTAGCGTGGACAATCTAGAAGATATAATTGGAGGACATGTATGGTTAGGTTCCATTTGTATCTTCGGTGGTATCTGGCATATCTTAACCAAACCTTTTGCATGGGCTCGCCGTGCATTCGTATGGTCCGGAGAAGCTTATTTGTCCTATAGTTTAGCGGCTCTATCTCTCTTTGGTTTTATTGCTTGTTGTTTCGTTTGGTTCAACAACACAGCTTATCCTAGTGAATTCTATGGGCCCACCGGCCCAGAAGCCTCTCAAGCTCAAGCGTTTACTTTTCTAGTTAGAGACCAACGTCTTGGAGCTAGTGTGGGGTCTGCCCAAGGACCTACTGGTTTAGGTAAATACCTTATGCGTTCTCCGACTGGAGAAATTATCTTTGGAGGGGAAACGATGCGTTTTTGGGATCTCCGTGCTCCCTGGTTGGAACCCCTAAGGGGCCCTAATGGTTTGGACCTGAGCAAGTTGAGAAAGGACATACAGCCTTGGCAGGAACGACGTTCGGCAGAATATATGACTCATGCTCCTTTAGGTTCTTCAAATTCTGTGGGTGGTGTAGCTACCGAAATCAATGCGGTGAATTATGTCTCTCCCCGAAGTTGGTTATCCACCTCCCATTTCGTTTTAGGATTTTTCTTGTTCATAGGTCATTTGTGGCATGCGGGAAGGGCTCGTGCAGCTGCAGCAGGATTTGAAAAAGGAATTGATCGTGATTTCGAACCTGTCCTTTCCATGACTCCTCTTAACTGAAACAAGAAATAGAACCAGATGGAAGAGAAATAAATTCAATTTCATTACATCCATCTCCCATATCGGAGGGATAGGAGTATTTTCAAATACTCTCTTTCCAACTGGATCCTTCTAGCTCGGCTATATCCAGCCGAGCTATTCTCTTTTTTTTTTTTTTGACTGGACCGGACTAATATAATTAATGTGATTGTTGAAAAAAAAAACAGGAGAGAGAGGGATTCGAACCCTCGATAGTTTTTTTACTATACCGGTTTTCAAGACCGGAGCCATCAACCACTCGGCCATCTCTCCCGGAGACAACTTCTATTCTACCCCTTCAGATAATACCTAACTATAAGCATAAGGGACGAGACCAACCATACCTGTGACATATGATGATTTCTCATTATCATCTGGAATGGAAAAAAAGTTTGAAAAGCTCGATCAATTTCTGGTAAAATCCTTTTCGTAGTGCATTTGATCAGAATTGAAAATTGGGGATCGGATGGTATAGTCTATTCAATCTGTTGGGAGCTTGTAAGATCACAACCATGACTATTGCTTTCCAATCAGCTGTGTTTGCATTAATTGCTATTTCATTTTTACCAGTGATTGGTGTACCTGTTGCACTTGCCTCTCCTGATGGTTGGTCAAGTAGCAAAAATGTTGTATTTTCGGGTGTATCATTATGGATCGGATCAGTCCTTTTTGTAGGTATCCTTAATTCTTTCATATCTCAGATCTGTTCTAGATGTTTTAGGTTCAAACCCCCCCCTCCCGAAGGGCTTTTTTATAGTTATTCTTAAGGACCTTCCTTTTCCCTTAAGGTCCAAGGAACCCAATGAAGGTGCTCAAGGGAGGGGTTTTTCGTAAATGAATTAATAATTGGACCATTAATAAATGGTATCTACTTACGAATGGGATTGAACATATATGTATTTTCAAAATGATGTTTCAATTTTATGAATATATATATATATATTCATAACGAATAAAATGCGGGTATGGTTGAATGGTAAAATTTCTCCTTGCCAAGGAGAAGATGCGGGTTCGATCCCCGCTACCCGCCCGTTACATGGAATATGAAAATGAATAGTTCATGTATTGATCGTATCTTTTCCTCACTTTTCATTAAAGTAAAAAAGTGATAATGAAAGAGTAATCCTTTATAAAGTGAGGGAGTAATTCTTTCCGGACCAAAATACTTCTTATGTTCTGGTCTGGCGGAGACAGGATTTGAACCCGTGACCTCAAGGTTATGAGCCTTGCGAGCTACCAGACTACTCTACTCCGCACCATTGATTTATATCATAAGCAGAATAGATGGGTACATCAAACAATCATGGAATATACTACCCCTATCCCAGGGGTAGGGGTAGTTTTCCATTATAACAATAAACTTCAATCACTTTTTTCTTTTTCCTACCAACTCGATTTTTTTATCCCGGGCAATAAACATGCGTGGGCCATCTCACGGAGTACGTGTCCGGACAATCCAAAGTCTCGATAGTTGGCTCTAGGTCTTCCAGTCGAAGAACAACGTCGATGGAGACGTGTAGGTGCACTATTACGTGGTGAAGATTGCAATTTTCTATGAATTTCCCATTTGTCATCCAATGATGAAACTTTGCTTTCATCCTCCAAAGATTTACGAATCAAATGATATTTTCGTTCCAGTGCTTGTCTTTTCTTTTCTCTCTGAATGAGACTCTTTCTCGCCATAATAGTTCAGTCGGTACTATTACCTACCAGGAATCAAAATATAGATCAGATTTGAGATGGATAAATATTACGTTGATTACTTTTTCTCTGTGCGGTATTGTCATTTATACAAAAATATCCCATTCACTTATTAAATTGATGAAGAAGAATTAACCAAATTTACCTGATGTAGAGGCAATTAAAAAAGCTGCATAAGTGAATATATAACCTACGGAAAAGTGAGCTAATCCAACTAATCGTGCTTGAACAATGGAAAGAGCTACCGGCTTGTCTCTCCATCGAACTAAATTAGCAAAAGGTGTGCGTTCATGGGCCCATGCAAGAGTTTCGATCAATTCCTGCCAATATCCACGCCAGGAAATCAGAAACATAAATCCAGTAGCCCAAACAAGATGCCCGAATAAGAACATCCATGCCCAAACAGATAAACTGTTCATACCGAAAGGATTGTATCCATTAATAAGTTGTGAAGAATTTAACCATAGATAATCTCTTAACCATCCCATTAAATAAGTGGAAGACTCATTAAATTGCGCTACATTACCCTGCCATAACGTTATATGCTTCCAATGCCAATAGAAAGTAACCCATCCAATAGTATTCAACATCCAGAAAACTGCCAAATAAAAAGCATCCCAGGCCGAGATATCGCAAGTACCACCCCGTCCCGGACCATCGCAAGGAAAACTATAACCAAAATCTTTCTTATCTGGCATTAGCTTGGAACCACGTGCATCCAAAGCACCTTTAACTAGGATCAATGTAGTTGTATGCAAACCTAGAGCAATAGCATGATGAACCAAAAAATCTCCAGGACCAATTGTTAAGAACAATGAATTATTATTATCATTAATAGCATTTAACCAACCAGGTAACCATATGCTCTTACCTGCCTCGAATGCTGGACCACTTGTCGAAGACAGGAGTACATCGAAACCATATAAGGTCTTACCATGAGCAGATTGTATCCACTGAGCAAATATGGGCTCGATCAATATTTGTTTTTCTGGAGTACCGAAAGCAAGCATAACATCATTATGAACATAAAGTCCCAAGGTATGGAAACCTAGTAATAAACTAACCCAACTAAGATGAGATATTATAGCTTCCTTCTGCTCCAACATTCTCGCCAATACATTATCCTTATTTTGTTCCGGATTATAATCCCTAATGAGGAATATAGCTCCATGAGCAAAGGCCCCTGTCATAATGAACCCGGCAATATATTGATGATGAGTATATAATGCAGCTTGGGTGGTGAAGTCTTGTGCTATGAATGCATAAGCGGGTAAAGAATACATGTGTTGAGCTACCAAGGAAGTTATAACCCCCAAAGAAGCTAAAGCAAGACCCAATTGAAAATGAAGAGAATTATTGATTGTGTTATAAAGACCCTTATGTCCGCGTCCTAAGCGGCCTCCTGGAGGAACATGTGCCTCCAAAATATCTTCTATACTGTGACCAATGCCAAAGTTGGTTCTATACATATGACCAGCAATTGAAAAAACAAATGCAATAGCTAAATGATGATGAGCCATATCAGTCAGCCATAAACTTTGAGTTTGTGGATGGAATCCTCCGAGAAGAGTTAGAATAGCAGTTCCCGCCCCTTTAGAGGTACCGAATAAGTGACTACTGGAATCAGGATTTTGAGCATAAAGATTCCACTGACCCGTGAAAAGCGGTTCTAAACCTTGGGGATGTGGTAATACATCCAAAAAATTATTCCATCTGACGTGCTCTCCCCTTGATTCAGGAATAGCAACATGAACTAAATGCCCTGTCCAAGCTAGAGAACTTACTCCGAAGAGTCCTGACAAATGATGATTTAGACGGGATTCGGCATTTTTGAACCATGAAACACTTGGTCTCCATTTAGGTTGTAAATGTAACCTACCCGCTATTAAAAAGATGGCAGAAACAAATAGCAAGAAAAGAGCTCCGGCATAAAGATCTTCGTTAGTGCGTAAGCCGATTGTATACCACCACTGATAAACACCGGAATAAGCAATATTGACTGGACCGGGAGCACCTCCTCGGGTAAAGGCTTCTATAGCTGGTTGACCAAAATGAGGATCCCAAATTGCATGAGCAATGGGTCTTACATGTAAGGGATCGCGTACCCATGCTTCAAAATTGCCTTGCCAAGCCACATGGAACAAATTACCAGAGGTCCACAGAAATATTATTGCCAACTGACCAAAGTGGGAAGCAAAAATTTTATGATAAAGGCGTTCTTCGGTAATATCATCATGACTCTCGAAGTCATGTGCGGTTGCAATACCGAACCAAATACGACGAGTAGTTGGGTCCTGGGCCAAGCCTTGGCTGAACTTTGGAAATCTTGATGCCATAATGCTTTTCAAATCCTCCTAACCATTATCCTACTGCAATAATTCTTGCCAGGAAGAACGCCCATGTTGTGACGATTCCACCCAGAAGGTAATGAGCTACTCCTACAGCACGTCCCTGTACAATGCTCAAGGCTCTGGGCTGGATAGCAGGAGCAACCTTCAATTTGTTATGGGCCCAAACGATAGATTCAATCAGTTCTTGCCAGTACCCACGGCCGCTGAATAAGAACATTAAACTAAAGGCCCAAACAAAATGAGCACCTAAAAATAAAAGACCATATGCAGATAATGAAGAACCATAAGATTGAATCACTTGAGAGGCTTGTGCCCAGAGAAAGTCACGGAGCCACCCGTTAATCGTAATGGAACTCTGTGCAAAGTTTCCTCCCGTGATATGAGTTACCACTCCCTGATCACTTATACTACCCCAAACATCGGACTGCATTTTCCAGCTGAAATGGAATATTACTACCGAAATTGCATTGTACATCCAAAATAAACCAAGGAAAACATGATCCCAGGCAGATACTTGACATGTTCCTCCTCTCCCAGGTCCATCGCAAGGAAAGCGAAAACCAAGATTCGCTTTATCGGGTATTAAACGGGAGCTGCGGGCGAATAGAACACCTTTAAGTAGGATTAAAACAGTCACATGGATAGTAAATGCATGAATGTGATGTACCAAAAAATCTGCGGTTCCCAATGGAATTGGTAACAAAGCCACCTTGGAACCTACTGTCACCAAATCACCACCTCCCCAGGTTAAGCTGGTACTCGCTGTTGCACCAGGAGCTGTTGAACCGGGTGCTGAAGCATGGGTGTTTTGTATCCATTGAGCAAAGATAGGTTGTAATTGTATAGCAGTATCTGAGAACATATCTTGAGGACGTCCTGGAGCGCTCATAGTATCATTATGAATATACAGACCAAAACTATGGAAGCCTAAGAATATACATACCCAGTTGAGGTGTGATATAATTGCATCACGATGTCTAAGAACGCGATCTAATAAATTGTTGTATTGAGTAGTTGGGTCATAGTCTCTTACCATAAAAATCGCTGCATGTGCAGCAGCGCCAACTATGATAAATCCACCAATCCACATATGATGTGTGAACAGAGAGAGTTGGGTACCATAGTCAATAGCTAAGTATGGATAGGGGGGCATCGCATACATGTGGTGAGCTACGACAATAGTTAAAGATCCTAAAAGAGCTAGGTTAATAGCTAATTGAGCATGCCATGAGGTAGTTAAGATCTCGTAAAGGCCTTTATGGCCTTCCCCCGTAAATGGACCTTTATGAGCTTCTAAAATGTCCTTGATGCTATGTCCAATGATCCAATTGGTCCTATACATATGACCGGCTATCAGGAAAAGAATTGCAATAGCCAAATGATGATGCGCAGTATCGGTCAGCCACAGACCCCCCGTTACTGGATTTAATCCTCCACGAAAAGTCAAAAAGTCTGAATATTCTGACCAATTAAGGGTGAAAAATGGGGTCAATCCCTCATTAAAACTGGGATAAAGTTGAGCCATAAGATCGCGATTCAAAATAAATTCATGAGGAAGTGGTATCTCTTTAGGATCCACTCCAGCGTCTAGAAGTTGGTTAATGGGTAAAGAAACGTGGACTTGGTGTCCAGCCCAACCTAGAGACCCAAGTCCTAGTAACCCTGCTAAATGATGGTTCAACATGGATTCTACATCTTGGAACCAAATCAATTTTGGGGCAGCTTTGTGATAATGGAACCAACCAGCAAAAAGCATTAACGCTGCACAGATCAATGCACCAATTGCAGTGCAGTAAAGTTGTAATTCACTGGTTATTCCAGATGCTCGCCAAAGCTGGAAGAACCCAGAAGTTATTTGTATCCCTCGAAAACCTCCACCTACATCCCCATTCAATATTTCTTGACCTACTATGGGCCAAACTACTTGGGCACTGGGTTTGATGTGAGTGGGATCACCCAACCATGCTTCATAATTGGAGAAACGAGCGCCATGATAGTACATCCCACTTAGCCAAATAAAGATGATGGCTAGTTGACCAAAATGAGCGCTAAATACTTTGCGAGAAATCTCTTCCAAATCATTGGTATGACTATCAAAATCGTGAGCATCAGCATGTAAGTTCCAGATCCAAGTGGTAGTATCAGGGCCCTTACTTAGCGTCTTTGAGAAATGCCCAGGTTTGGCCCATTTTTCAAAAGAGGTTTTTACAGGATCCCTCTCCACTAAGATCTTTACTTCTGGTTCCGGTGAACGAATGATCATTGAATTCTCCTCCTTTCCGGATGGGACATTAATAAGAAGAAACCTGCCAATAGGAATTAGTGAACTTCCGAGAGAGATATCTTAACTCGGTTCTCCCCTTATTTTCTAGTTTATGACTGGAGCGATTATGATACGGGAGTCGATCTGAGGCAGGTGTTCATATTTATTATGACATATTTCCGAGGTGCCCAATGGACCGTGGGCTGTTAAGACCCGGAAACAGCTTTTTTCCGTGTAATTTCAAAAAATATTTATCGGTTATTATCACATTGTTTCTAGATGGATAAAAATATATATACGGATATATATATTTTTATCCATCTATTTTTACTCCTCGTCCCATATCAAAGACCATCCATCCGTTATAAATCTTTATAACGGATCATTAATGAAAGACATCTACGAATGGATTTTACCCCTATTAAGAAGATCCATTAACAATTCAGAAACAGAATAAGGTATTTTTTTTTATATTGTCAATATATTCCTATGAGATGTCGACAGAATAGAATCTCATTTTGGGTAATATTCTGGAACAATTCCATTGATTCCGAGAAAATAATATATTCAATAATGAAAACGATTTCCTTTTAATAGAAATTATCATTCTCCAAAACGTCCTGTAATCTTTAACCAATTTTGTGCTTCGATGTAATTGCCTGGAGCAAGTGCTATAGCTTGTTCCCAATACTCAGCAGCTTGATCGAACCAAGCCTCCGCAGTTTCAGGATCTCCTTGTCGAATGGCCTGTTCTCCTCGGTCGGGATAGGTCAACTTGGAAAAGTTTTCTTCCCTTAGAACCGTACTTGAGAGTTTCCTACCTCATACGGCTCAATCAACTATTCTTTAGTCCTCTACCCTAATTTCCAAAATATTATTGAATTTGAAATTATTCATTGGGATTTAAGATTAACCAAAGGACCAGAAAAAGTCAATGACATAAGTTTCTGATTTCACTTCCAATCAATTAAATGATCAGGTTCTATCTTTTCTCCTACCCTCAAAAAGATGAAGTATAGGAAGAGATATACTTCAGATTGATCATCCAAATCAAAGTCTTTTTGCAAGATAACTATCTCAGTTCCGTATAGAATTTTTGAAGAGTACTTTCCGTCCGGAGTACTTCACATCTTTAGGATCTGATGCTACACCGCTGCTCAATAGCTTAGTAGATCGACTCTATTACATAAGTTGATTCCTGATTCTTGTCAATGAGCAGATTTGATCGTATCAGCCCGAACCTTCTTTCAATAATTGATCTTTATGGTGCTTCCATCATCAATTCAATTTTTTATCCATGGAATACGTAGGCTTTATCTATCTATTCATATTCGGGCTCCTATGAGAGATGTTCTTTTTGCTACAGCTGATAAAAACCGTTACTTGGGACGGTGCATATGTAGAAAGCCTTTTCTTTTGTCCTTACCCGTAGTAGTTATTAACTAAGTTATTCTATGGTACAGATAGCCGCACGTAATGACAGATCAAGGCCGTATTATTAAGAGCTTGTGGTAAGGATGGGTTCCGTTCTAATGCCTGGAAATAATATTCCAAAGCCTTCGTATGTTCCCCATTACTTGTATGGACAAGACCTATATTATATAGTATATAACTTCGATCATAAGGGTCAGTTTCCGGTCGCATAGCTTCATAATAATTTTGTAAAGCTTCCGCATATTCCCCTTCCGATTGAGCTGACATCCGTTACGGTCGTTCATTCCATTGAAATGATCTCCGCTTCAAAACCGTACATGAGATTCCCACCTCATACGGCTCCTCCTTTCTTTACAGTACGTAATACGGGGAGTAATCCGTGAAATTAAAAAAAAAAAAAAAAGATTCTGACCCAATATTATGAATTAACAGGGGCTAGTGTATTTCCAATGAATCTCTAGCCATCCTTCTTGCAAAGATTCTTTTCCAAAAACCAAGGATCTTAGTACTAGGAATGGAACCTCTAACAGTTTCTTTGTTCTTAACGCCCTGTATTCTCCGGGGATTAGTCACTTCAACAATCTCCGATGGTTCAATGATAGGGGTATCCGAAGTACAAACGAGATGGATGTTTGTTGTCCCAACCATTCTCACTACCCCTCGGAAAAGGGTAATGCATATGAGCTATAACGAAGCTTTTGTGTTGTCGATTTCCATACGTAGTGCTCTCTCCCCTCATGCGCACCTATCAGATAGGTTCCATTATACAAGCAAGGCCTATTGCATAGGTGTAACCTTTCGCTCGGTACTTAAATCCTCAGAAGATGAAAGCATCTAAGGTTGCATTGATCGGGGATACACGACAGAAGGAATTGTTCTATCTCCAGAACTCACCTTCACTGAGCGTAAGTTTTCTTTGATCCAATTTTGATTCCCGAATACCTTTTCTTTCCCAAAAAGGGAATAACGGAAAAAATATCAAATCACACCATCTCTGTAATAGGTAAATGCTTCTTTCTCCCCCGGAGCCATCGGGATTATTCGCAATAAGATATCCGCTACAATTGTGAAGGTCTTATCGATAAAATTGTCATTTCTCTGAGATCTAGGCATAGTCAATTACAGGTTTTCTAATTTCCTTCATTCCCTTACGCAAATGATTCCATGAACGAAATTTTTTCTGGTGCACAATACCATAAAATGTATTTCCTTACAATCGTAAATATGTCCTCATTCTATATATTCCAATTGATTCTTTAAAATGGGAATAGATAGGGAATATTTTGAATAATTGTTCATTAGTAATATTGATGAATAATAATGGAAAATAGATTTGTATTGAAAGAATACTAGATTCGGTGAACTCGATAAGTCCAGTTCGATCATGATCCGAACAAAGAAAGAGTTAAACGATCGAGCATTGCATAATGAGAATGCAATGCCTACCCAACAATTGTGTGCGCATATCGATATAGATAAAGCAATATCGATGAAAAATATGGTCATCATGACACAGGATCATTGCCAAAGAATTCATTCTTATACAATTGAATTGATAAGACGATCACTACAGATCCATATATGATCATACTATGGAATGGATCAGTTAATCTCAATCAAATTATTGATTGGGCGATCCGAATAAGATCCTTAGATCCACAAGGATTATTTAAGATTTCCTTAAATCGGAAAAAGTTTTATAAAATGTCTTTTCGTCTTTCCGGGGAGGATTGAATCATTATATTATCTATTTCTTTCCACAAGCTCGAACTGATCGTACCTGAACAAAAAGAATTCGTAAGTAACTCGCTATTCACTAATTTGATTAATTAGAACTAAGGGATCTCATAGGAAAGATGGCCGAGCGGTTCAAGGCGTAGCATTGGAACTGCTATGTAGGCTTCTGCTTACCGAGGGTTCGAATCCCTCTCTTTCCGTATTTTCGCCCTATTATTTGATTATAATCCATCGTTTTTCCAATCTATTTAATCCCAATAAGACGATCTGATCTCCTAATTCCGGGATCAATCTCCTTCTATTTGTGATATAGAAAATAGAACGAACATTGGTTCGTGGTATGGGAAAGGTAAAGACCATTTTAAGAAGCAATAAAAGTCTCGTGGATAACAAGATTATAATGTAACGGTAACGTACGGAAGGATCATAAAATGTCCCCTTCGGGGAGGGGCGAAAGAAGGGGGAAGAACATAATTTCAAATGTCCAGCAACCCAACCCCTCCTTTTCATTTCATTCTCGATTCAAGCTTGACGGGAATAATACTCTACGACCAGCAATTCATTAATCTTCAAACTGATCCATTTACTATCTATTATTTGATTGATGAATCCTTTATATTGTAACGAATTAAAAGTCAAATGATTTGGCAATATATCTCTCTGGAACAGATCTATATTCTTTCTAATTATAGCTCTCAATCTTTGTTGATCTCTTATAGTAATAACATCTTGGGGTTTGCAAGGGTAACTTGGTATATCTACCATATGGTCATTGACCCGGATATGTCCATGATTAACTAATTGTCTAGCTCCGGGAATGGTGGGAGCCATACCCAATCGAAAAATAATATTATCCGAACGCATTTCAAGTAATTGCAATAGGACCTGGCCCGTTGATCCCTTGGCTCTTCTAGCTATACGAACATATTTAAGTAATTGTCGCTCCGTTAGTCCGTAATGAAAACGCAATTTCTGTTTCTCTTCTAGCCGGATACGATATTGAGAGATTTTCCTGGAAGAAGACCGGTTAATAGAATCATTTCTGTATTTGGGTCTTTTACTAGTGAGCCCTGGTAAAGTTTTCAGACGACGTATTATTTTTAAACGAGGTCCCCGATAACGGGACATAGAAACTCCTTATTCAATTAACAAATAGTGCTGGAAAGAAGAAAGAATAGTATAACCCGTACGAGTACTGGAATTCTTTTATATGAAGAACGAAGATCTTTCTCAAATTTGTTATAGATCCTAATAGCTCCAATAATTCATCCCGTTCCTAGTTGGGAGTAAGTGATCATGGCATGACGGACCCGACGAACGATCGGAAGAGTATTCTCCATTCCATCTTGATCCTAAACTTTGTGGATTATGGAAATGAGAGGAACGGAAAAGAGCCAGCTATCGGGATCGAACCGATGACCATCGCATTACAAGTGCGATGCTCTAACCTCTGAGCTAAGCAGGCTCAATGGAATATAACTCCTCATTTCATTGGCGTGAGATCCGTAGATTCTTTTGGAATCCTAACAATTATAGCGCGAATCAGATTCAATGACGCAATCCAGATTACAATTACAATGGAACATCACCTGAATGTAGATTAAAAGGACAGAAAAGGGAAGTAAGGAAGGGTCAATTGATATTGATAATTTGACTCACTATTCCAAATCGACTAGAGGAGGATAATAACATTGCATTGAAAATGCAGAAATAATATAATGATTCCCAGTCACATTCGATTGGGGTAGAGATAGAGATGGCGAGAGAGGGGGAGTAGGAGAGGATATTTCTTCCACCCAATATTGAGCAAATATCCAATGAATAACGCTGATGGAGATTACATAATAGGATTAGATTAAGGTATGATCTCGTTCTCCGAGAAGGGGATATGGCGGAATTGGTAGACGCTACGGACTTGATCGAATTGAGCCTTGGTATGGAAACCTACCAAGTGATAGCTTCCAAATCCAGGGAACCCTGGGATATTTTGAATGGGTAATCCTGAGCCAAATCCGGTTCATAGAGAAAAGGGTTTCTCTCCTTCTCCTAAGGAAAGGGATAGGTGCAGAGACTCAATGGAAGCTATTCTAACGAATGAATCTCATTTGGGGTCCAATACTCTATTTATAGAACGTTCTATTTACACCTCGAAAGTAGGAATGTTATATAACATCAAACAAAACTCGCGATCAGAACTTGAATTGTTCCAAGCATTTTATTCGTAAAATAGATGCCAGATTCGAGTTGAAGTAATAATTTTACATTAAGTAATCAAATTATGAACTTATCTACTCTAGATAGGGAGTTGAATCAGTTTTTGGAATAAATGATTGGACGAGGATAAAGATAGAGTCCAATTCTACGTGTCAATGTAAACAACAATGCAAATTGCAGTAGAAGGAAAATCCGTTGGCTTTATAGACCGTGAGGGTTCAAGTCCCTCTATCCCCACCCAGGTTCATTCCCGAACGACTGATCTATTTTATCCAATTCCGTTAGTTCAAATCCATTCTCACTTCTCTTTAACCTCACTATTTCATTTATTCATGTTTATTTATTCATGAAGAGAAGAAATGGGAACATTAATCTTTCCATCTTATGACAAGTTGAGTTGATCAGTGGATCAATTCATTTTGTCATATATGATCCACATAGATGTGATCATTTGGAAATTATTCGATCGCAGTCGATTTTTTATCGTATTAGTTATTTCCAGATCGAAAAGAATAAAGATCATTCTAAAAACTGGGAAAAATCCATTTCTTCCTTATTTTTAGTTGACACGAGTTAAAACCCTGTACCAGGATGATCCACAGGAAAGAGCCGGGATAGCTCAGTTGGTAGAGCAGAGGACTGAAAATCCTCGTGCCACCAGTTCAAATCTGGTTCCTGGCAAGATGTCAACAATGTATCCATATCCATCTAGATAGAAGAGATAGATGGATATGGATACATTGCATGGATATTGACATACGTATCTATATGTAAATACGGATACACCCTGATCAAAATAGATAGATTAATAAATCTATTCTGTTCTCTCCCTCTTCTTTGCTCATATTGTCCTTCCCTGTCCGTTCAAATTGGATCCCAATACTCTAAAAAAGTAGGATCAAGAACTTGGAGGGTAAGATATTACGGTGGGAATAGAATCTATTATAAGCTCTAGTATAATATCAATCGGATCCTCCTTTTGGTTCTCGTACATCGTGTGTGCGTGATACATCATTTCTGATCTGATGCGTCAATAAAATATTTGGATTCGTTAATCCATCCCTATCCCATATCCGGGAATATGGAAGAATAGAATGGAATGGATAAGAATTTGGCTCCGATACTAGTCGGAATCTATTCAGTCCGTCCGAACCGAAATGCGTTATAGCACATCTATAATAGCCTCTGGTTCAAGTGGGCAACTCGGCGAATGGACATCCGCAGGAATTAACTTATCTACTCCGCGAACGGTACTATAAGAAATAATCTGTACCAAACATTTCTCTGTAATAGAACATGCTCCCATGGTAACTACATATTTTGGTTCGGGCATTTGTTTGTATAATCAATCTCACTAAAGACCATTCCGATGCTCCTTTTCGCTACGCATGAACTGAACCAACGATCGATGAAAATAAGCACGAGATCTTAAGCTTTTATAAATGCGGATATACCCTATATACTGGAACTCATAGCCCATAGATAAAGGGAGACTGTTCCAACCTCAGGAACAACAAGAACTGGAGCGAACATGTAATGATCCTAATTAATGAAATGTTACTCAAATGTCTGTTGATAATACTTGACATGAATCAAATATGAGAGAATTTGATTGGGTCCCGAACTACCCAATTTAAGATCCGAGTCTATACTCATATTATAGAATGACTATGTTTATGATCTTTATCCAGCATCCATGGCTGAATGGTTAAAGCGCCCAACTCATAATTGGCGAACTCGCGGGTTCAATTCCTGCTGGATGCAGGGGAACTGCCCATATCCATTATTTATGGAATGGGAAGAAGGATGAGGAATAACAACAAACATTAACTAGCCTATGATATATCTGTATAATAAAATTTGTATATGATTCGATATAATAGCTACAGGCATTATGGGAAAAAAAGGTAAAAAGAAGAAAAGAAAGATAGAAAAAAACGAAGGGAGGGAAAAAAATTGATGGATGGGGTGAAATATCCAGTACTTACAGAGAAAAGTATTCGTCTATTAGAAAGGAATCAATATACTTTTAACGTCGATTCGCAATCGAACAAAACAAAGATTAAAAATTGGATTGAGCATTTCTTCGATGTTAAAGTAATAGCTATGAACAGTTATCGCCTCCCTGAAAAAGGAAGAAAGAGAGGGTCAATGATAGGACATCCAATACGTTGTAAACGTATGATTATTACACTTCAAACCGGTGATTCTATTCCACTCTTTTCAGAACAATAAGATTTTCAAATTGAAACTAAATGGCCATCCGTGCATATAGAATTTTAACTCCGGACACACGCAATAGATCCGTATCAGATTTCGATGCAAGAGTGCAGTTTGACCCGCAGAAGAAATTGACCTCTGGACAGCATCATTGTGGGAAAGGTCGTAATGGAAGAGGAATTATTACCGTAAGACACAGGGGCGGAGGTCACAAGCGTTTGTATCGTCAAATTGATTCTCGACGGGATAAGGAACACATATCGGGAAAAATTGTAACCATAGAATACGACCCTAATAGAAGTGCATACATTTGCAAGGTACACTACAAGAATGGTGATAAGATGTATATTCTGCATCCCAGAGGGGTCATGATTGGAGATACTATTCTTTCTGGTCCAAAAGCTTCTATATCAATAGGAAATGCCCTACCTCTGAGTGCGGTTTGAATTATTAATTCACGTGATCGGAAGCAACCGATTGGGTTTACAGCGAAACCTATAAATCTATCACTGATCCAACTAGCATACTTTTACGGGACGAACCCCAAAGGGAAACTGAGGATAAATGACAGCAGGTGATTGGATTCCAAAATTGTTCATATCGGATCATTGGTTCTGAAGATATGATAATATGGAGAGGACCAGATTGTTTGTCCGAAGCATGAACAAAATGGGAAGCACCCTTGAAAAAGACAAGTTACTCACATTTGATCTGATGGTCAGAGGCAGATTCGGAGCTGGACAGTGGTAATAATTCCCAAAAGGAAAAGATGGGGAGAGGACAAAAAGTTGAAAGAGAGAGAATAGAAAAAGATGTTTAATATGCCTCCTACGTTATCCATAACATACGAAAGTATTAGCGTAATTTGATAAAGTCATTCATTCTGAATGCTACATAAAGAATATAAGCCAGATGATGGAATAGAGAGACTTAGGATGTAGAAAATCGGGACATAAAGAATAAAATAGATGCCCTTTCTCATCTCGATTCTATTTATGAGATATATGTGAAATCTCATATACATCCAGAAAGCTGTATGCCCTGAGAGAGGCTTGTACAGTTTGGGAAGGGATTTTTATTCATCGGAATAAGAGTCTACTTCAACCAATATGCCCTTAGGCACGGCTATACATAATATAGAAATAACACTTGGAAAAGGTGGACAATTAGCTAGAGCGGCAGGTGCTGTAGCAGAACTGATTGCAAAAGAAGATCGATCGGCCACATTAAGATTACCATCTGGAGAAGTTCGTTTAATATCTGAGAACTGCTCAGCAACAATTGGACAAGTGGGTAATATCAATGCAAAGAATAGAAGTTTCGGTAAAGCCGGAGCTAAACGTTGGTTGGGTAAGCGTTCTGAGGTAAGAGGAGTAGCTATGAACCCTGTAGACCATCCTCATGGAGGTGGGGAAGGAAGAACCCCAATTGGCAGGAAAAAACCCGTGACCCCCTGGGGCTATAGTGCGCTTGGAAAGAAAAGTCGGAAGAGGAATAGATACAGTGATGCTTCAATCCTTCGTCGACGTGAGTAAGAATGGTTGGATACCCATAAAAAAAAAAAAAAGAGGAAAGAAAGGTAATTGATCATGGCACGTTCACTGAAAAAAAATCCTTTTGTGGCTAATCATTCATTGAGGAAAATTAAAAATCTAAACATAAAGGAAGAAAAGAAGATAATAGTGACCTGGTCCCGGGCATCTGTCATTGTACCCGCAATGATCGGTCATACAATTGCTGTTCATAATGGGAGGGAACATTTACCCATTTATGTAACAGATCGTATGGTAGACCATAAATTGGGGGAATTTGCACCTACTTTACTTTTTCAGGGACATGCGAGAAACGATAAGAAATCTCGTCGTTAATTGAGAGATACTTGTCATTCATTGGGGAGGGTGAAGTCAATGGGAAATAATAGTTCAGGTCCAAAGATACGAGCTTTGGCGAAAAATATACGTATGTCTGCTCATAAAGCACGTAGAGTGATTAATCAAATTCGTGGTCGTTCATATGGACAAGCACTTATGATACTGGAACTGATGCCTTATGGGGCCTGTTATCCCATATCACAATTAATTCATTCTGCGGCGGCGAATGCAAATCACAATATGGGTTTGAACAAAGCCAATTTACTTGTCGGTAGAGTTGAAGTGAATGAAGGTACTGTTTTCAAAAGGGTTCAACCTAGAGCTCAGGGACGTGGTTATCCAATACAGAAACCCACTTGTCATATAACTATTGTATTGGAAGAAATCTCCAGATCGAATGATCCCATTATGTCAATAGAATCCCGAGAAAGAGGATAGATATGGCACAGAAAATAAATCCACTTGGTTTTAGACTGGGTGTAACTCAAAATGATCGTTCCCATTGGTTCGCACAACAAAGGAATTATTCCAAAGATCTCCGAGAAGATCAGAAAATACGTACTTGCATTGAAAACTATGTACGAACACATATAAAGAGCTCCTCGAATTATGGAGGAATTGCACGTGTAGAGATTCGCAGAAAGATCGATTTGATTCAGGTCAAAATCTATATTGGATTTCCCAACTTGTTGTTAATAGAAGGTAGGGGCCAAGGAATTGAAAAATTAAGAAACGATGTACTAAATATGCTTGATTCTGTGGATCGAAAACTTCACATTGCTATAGAAAAAGTTGCGAAACCCTATAGAAAACCTAATATTCTTGCGGAGTATATTGCCCTACAACTAGAGAATAGAGTTCCATTCAGAAAAACAATGAAGAAAGCTATTGAACTGGCTGAACGGGAAGATGTAGAAGGTATTCAGATCCAAATCGCAGGACGTCTCGACGGAAAGGAAATTGCCCGGGTCGAATGGGACAGGGGAGGTAGGGTTCCCCTACAGACAATTCGAGCTAGGATTGATTATTGTTATTATCCGGTTCAAACCATCTATGGAGTTTTAGGGATCAAAATTTGGATTTTAGAGGATTAGAAATAATTGGTTTTTTTCCTAATCTGCCCGATCATGGATCATCAATTCTATCAGATCGAATATCAATTAGATTTACCATTTTGGAACCGTGCTATGCTTAGTGTGCGACTCGTTGGAATCGAGCTTTTAATTCTTTTCCGGAGTTATGGAGAACTCGAAATAAGAACGGATTGGTCTCTGGTATAAAGAAACTAGAGACTAACTCATTGCTTCATATTGCCAAGATCCAATAACTATGGTAAATATACCTCGTAAAGACTTTCTTCCACGAGAGAAAAAAGGATATTTTGATCTTTCGTGAAGCGAGAAAGGTGTTTGGTAATGCGGAAAAAGAAAAAAAAAAAAAAAGAAGAAGGAGAATTGAAATCTTCTCCCAATATTGTATGGTTAATTAATTACCCTCCGAAAAGCAGTGTGATAAAGCATAAGAATCATCCTGATTCATTCAAGGAAGATTGAAGGGATTCAGTTTATGAAGGAGAAAGAGCTTCGGATCGACGGAAACTAAGGAAATTGATTCCATAACAGATGAAAAGAAAGCTCCATTGCAGAGGTAAGACCTGGGCATTTAGATAGAAGCTATGGAACGATGGAACCTATGACTGCATAAGATCATATAGGAATCTTAATCATTCATTGGATAGGATGGCGAAATAAACCAAAAACGAATTAATCTCATTGGATGGAGTCTATAAGTAAGTCGACCCCATGGAGCAAATACCGAAAGAGTCCATATTCGCCTGTGAAATTATTTATTAAGAGTCTCGTTGGATTGAAATAAAGAGTTATTCGTCCCATAAATTAGATTCTATTTATGATATGCGTAATGCGTAGATATAGACTCATTTATATATAACTAATAACTAACTACACATTGTCCAATTTGATATAGATTCTTCACAAGGAGCCGGATGAGAAGAAACTTTCATGTCCGGTTCTGGATTAGAGATGGGATCAAAATACTATAAACCATCGACTATAACCCAAAAAGAACAAAATTTCGTAAACAACATAGGGGAAGAATGAAAGGAGTATCTTCTCGTGGCAATCGCATTTGTTTCGGTAGATTCGCTCTTCAAGCACTTGAACCGGCTTGGATCACATCTGGGCAGATAGAAGCCGGACGAAGAACGATTACTCGTTATGCCCGTCGTGGCGGAAAAATATGGATACGTATATTTCCCGACAAACCTATTACAATGAGACCTGCGGAAACACGTATGGGTTCCGGGAAAGGATCTCCCGAATATTGGGTATCTGTCATCAGACCAGGTCGAATACTTTATGAAATGGGCGGAGTATCCGAAACCGTCGCTAGAGCAGCTGCTAGAATAGCTGCATACAAAATGCCTATACGTACTCAATTTGTTACTATTTAACCCATACAGAATGAAAGAGCTATTTCTGGTGGAAAAAGATTATTAGTTCATAAGAACCCTTCTCTCTCTTTTTTTTTTTTGTTATCCGCCGAAGTAACAAATCTTTTGGAGGAAAAATGATTCAGTCTCAAACTTATTTGAATATAGCGGATAACAGTGGAGCCCGAAAAATAATGTGTATTCGAGTTCTAGGAGCAAGTAATCGTAAATCCGCTCATATAGGTGATGTTATCATTGCTATAATTAAAGAAGCAGTACCTAACATGCCCCTGGAAAAATCAGAAGTAGTTAGAGCCGTAGTTGTACGCACCTGTAAAGAACTTGAACGTGACAATGGAATGATGATACGATCTGATGACAATGCAGCAGTTGTCATTGATCAGGAAGGAAATCCAAAAGGAACTCGAGTTTTTGGTCCGGTTGCTCAGGAATTGAGACAATTGAATTTCACAAAAATAGTTTCATTGGCTCCCGAAGTCTTATAAGTACTTATCAATCTTGTAGAGACCTTCTACTGATAGTTCATAAAATGGTATATGGATCAATTCATTGCACCTCAGGCATATTCCTCGAAGAAAATTGAACATGCCTTTTATATCGAGACCAGGAATTCCTAAGAATTCCTTCGTCATGGGTAACGATACTATTGCCAATCTAATTACTTCTATAAGAAACGCCGACATGGTAGGAAAAGGAACGGTTCGAGTAACAGCTACTAATATTAGCAAGAACATCGTAAGGATCCTTTTACGAGAAGGTTTTATAGAAGATGTTAGGGAACATCAGGAAGGCCAAAAATCTTTTTTTATATCGACTTCAAAATATCGGAGAAGGAAAGAAAGGACATATATAACCACGTCAAAGCGTACCAGCAAACCTGGTTCGAGGATTTATTCCAATTATCGAGAAATTCCAAAAGTTCTAGGTGGAATGGGGATCGTAATTCTTTCTACTTCCCAAGGAATTTTGACGGATCGAGAAGCTCGACAGAAAAAAATTGGAGGAGAAATATTATGTTATGTATGGTAATTGATCTCAATTTTGTCCAAAAATATTGATTCTGTAAGATATCCCCATGGTATGAAAAGTCGGAGCAAGTTTGGTTCGAGACACCATTCATCTTCATCCAAGCACGTTAGTCAATTTTTTTTATCAAAAGAGGAGGAGATTCGATGAACAAACAGAATCTGATCCATGCGGAAGGTTTGGTTACTGAATCACTCCCCAACGGTATGTTTCGAGTTCTGACAGATAATGGATGTCAGATTCTGACTCATATTTCGGGTAGGATTCGACGTAATTCCGTACGAATACTACCAGGAGATAGGGTCAAGGTCGAATTAAGTGCTTATGATTTAAGCAAAGGACGTATAATATATAGACTTAGCAACAAATCTTCAAACGATTGAATCACCTTTTTAACATCTGATGGGGATCGAGAATCATAGATTAAATAGACTCTCTTTCTCAAGGAACAGAATGTAATATGAGCAAATTGGAGGGTCACAAATATGAAAATTCGTGCTTCTATTCGTAGAATTTGTGGAAAATGTCGACCAATTCGTAGACGGAAACGAGTTATGATAATTTGTTCCAATCCGAGACATAAGCAAAAACAGGGGTAATCTTCCTCTATATCAATGAACGGATCTAGTGGTAAAATAGATTTCGATATGCATTTTTCGAACTGAACTCATAATGATTAATATGTCAAAAACTACAAGAAGAATTGGTTCACGTAGGAATGAACATCGAGTACTCAAAGGAGTTATTCACGTTCAAGCAAGTTTTAACAATACCATTGTGACTGTTACAGATGTACGGGGACAAGTTTTGTCTTGGTCTTCTGCCGGTGCCTGTGGATTCAAAGGCACAAGGAGAGGTACACCATTTGCTGCCCAGACTGCAGCAGAAAATGTTATTCGTACATTAATGGATCGGGGTATGGAACGAGTAGAAGTTATGATAAGTGGTCCTGGTCGGGGGAGAGATACAGCATTACGAACCATTCGTAGAAGTGGCATACTATTAAGTTTTGTACGTGACGTAACCCCTATGCCACATAATGGATGTAGACCTCCCAAAAAGAGACGTGTGTAAGAATTGAATGAATTTCAAGAGAAAGAAATGATTTAATAATCTGATCAAATAATCTTGGTATGATTCGAGATGAAATCTCAGTCTCTATTCAGACACTACGATGGAAGTGCCTCGAATCCAGAGCATACAGTAAGCGTCTTCATTATGGCCGTTTTGCTCTATCCCCGCTCTGCAAGGGTCGAGCCGATACAATAGGCATCGCAATGCGAAGAGCTTTACTTGGAGAAGTAGAAGGAACATGTATCACACATGTTAAATTGGATAACATAAAACATGAATATTCCGCGATAATAGGTATTGAAGAATCGGTACATGACATTTTGATGAATCTAAAAGAAATTGTACTTAGAAGTGATTCGTACGGAATCCGAGAAGCTTCTATCTATATCGTTGGACCTAGAAATGTAACTGCTCAAGATATCATATTACCACCTTCTGTGAAAATAATTGATACTACACAACATATAGCTAGACTTACTAAATCAATTACTTTTGATATAAGATTACGAATTGAAAAAAATCGCGGATATATTATACATAGTCCAAATAATTATCAGGACGGAATTTTTCCTATAGATGCTGTTTTTATGCCTGTTCGCGATGCGAATTATAGTATTCATTCCTATGGGAGCGGAAATGAAATACGAGAAGTCCTTTTCCTGGAAATATGGACGAATGGGGGGTTAACTCCTAGAGAGGCACTTTACGAAGCTTCTCGAAATTTGATCGACTTATTAATTCCCTTCCTGCATGGAGAGGAACAGAACATCGATGGAATGAACAATAGAAAAGGGTCTTCTAATATGCCTCCTTTCCCCCTTTCGCACGTATTTACTGATACGGGGGAAACAAAAGAAAAAATTGCATTTCAACATATTTTCATTGACCAATTAGAGTTACCCCCCAGAACCTATAACTGTCTCAGAAGAGCCAATATACATACATTATTGGATCTCTTAAATTATAGTCGAGAAGATCTAATGAGAATTGAACACTTCGGCAAGGAATCTATCGAACAGGTATTGGAAGTTCTACGAAAACGTTTTGCAATTAATCTACCCAGAAATTAGTTTCAGGTTCATTAAAAGGTTCCATTACATTCCATTTCTTCATTCATTTCCTTTCCCAAGTTATTCTGGAGAGTAATGAGAATAATTTCATTTAGAATCTTTGACATATCTCTATTTCATAAAATATTTGAAATAAATCTCTGACAAGATGGGTATATCTAGGGAGATATAATTTGTCTTAAAGAAACTACTCCCTAGATATATGAATAAAAAATGAAGAGATTTTTATATTCGACAGTTGGATCAAATTGGAAAAGACCTAAAGTTAAAGATTCATCAATAGGCAACGCTGCCCCAATACCTAACCAAAGGGCTACTGCAGTACCGATCAAGGATACTGTTGTAGCTACTGGACGACGAAATGGATTCTGAAATTGATTCACATTCTCTAGAAAAGGCACCGTCAATGATCCCGCGGGTACTGAGGCCATTAAAAGGACACCTAATAATTTGTTAGGTACTGTACGAAGTATTTGGAATACGGGGAAAAAATACCATTCGGGCAATATCTCCAAAGGAGTTGCAAATGGATTTGCTGGTTCACCAATCATTGATGGTTCTAGAACCGCTAAACCTACTGTACATGCAATAGTACCTAAAATTACTACTGGAAAAATATATAAAAGATCATTGGGCCAGGCAGGCTCTCCATAATAATTATGTCCCATACCTTTAGCTAATTTAGCCCTTAATACAGGATCATTCAGGTCAGGTTTCTTTGTTATTGGGATAAGTAGATCTCGATGGATCTATCCCCCGAAAGAACCGGACATGCCAATTTTGATCATCCGGCTCGAACAATAACTGGAGGAAGTATATATCACTTATTTTTCTCGTGATGGAAGACGGATTGGAATAATAGGAACTAATAATGTTCATGATCATCCATCATTGGTAATTTTATTATTCCAGTTAAATGCTCATTACCCAAGTAAGCTCACAAATTCGATCATGATCGATATGCTTTTTGGACCATCTTAGTCCTTGTAATTTGTGTTTATTATCACGAATAGACTTAAAAAGTTTTTTTACATACAAGGTATTGACTTGTTATTGATCTGGCCTCTCTTCTTCCTTAGATCCCTTCTTTCACTCCGATAGTTTTTTTCCGTCGAAATGGATGCAAGGAAAATGGATGCATTTTCACACTATGAAAAGGATAAATAAAGTCATATGATCCAATTATTGATTATATGAAAATATTACCCCATTGACCGGATCTCACGGAGCCCTTCCTGATCCGGATTCGATCATAGAAATAATTCTCTTGGAACGGAAAAAACTGACTGATGCTTTTCCACCCAGGTGCTAAACTTCCTATTTCTGATAAGGAAATTGGGACAGAGACACATTTTTCTCAGAAATTTTGATGTGGTAGATCGGAGAAAGTATCTGCATGGCCTAATCAATAGTTCAAGTCACACACTCCCATAATCCATCTTCTCCGTCTGAGAATCTACTCCAATTATTTGTTTGTATTGGATGAATAATACTCCAAAATCGAAAGGAGAAATCCGAGGACCATATTTTCTATTTTCTATGGATATTTCCATTTTATAATAAGAAATATTCCTGGCGATGAGATATTACCGTCGTTACTCGGAACAATAAGTTATGAATAGTTATTTTTCATCTATCTTTTCTCTCTATAAAGGACCTGGAATACCTTGCTTACGGATCATTAGAAAGTGCATTGGCATAAATACAGCAGTAAGAAGGGGTAATATGAAAGTGTGTAAACTATAAAAACGAGTCAAGGTAGATTGACCCACACTAACACTTCCGCGTAATAACTCTACCAAAGGAGATCCTATTACAGGAATAGCCTCGGGCACACCGGTTACAATTTTAACTGCCCAATAACCAATTTGATCCCAGGGCAAAGAATAACCAGTTACACCGAAAGATACGGTCAGCACACCCAAAATTACACCCGTGACCCAAGTTAATTCACGGGGTTGTTTAAATCCACCTGTGAGATAAACACGGAATACGTGCAAGATCATCATTAGAACCATCATACTTGCCGACCATCGATGGATTGATCGGATTAGCCAACCAAAGTTAACTTCGGTCATTAGGTATTGAACAGAAGCAAAAGCTTCTGTAACGGTTGGACGATAGTAAAAAGTCATAGCAGAACCAGTAGCTACTTGTACTAAAAAACAGGTAAGTGTGATCCCCCCTAGACAATAAAATATATTGACATGAGGAGGAACATATTTACTGGTGATATCATCCGCAATCGCCTGAATCTCGAGACGCTCTTCGAACCAATCGTATACTTTATTGAGATAGGTAAACTAAAATTCCCCCTCTGAAAACCGTACATGAAAATTTTTGTTCATACGGCTTAAACAAGAACACACAAATGCTTTTGGACACAAATATATAATATAAATTGGGAAAATATCGAGATACTTGATGGTTCGTTGCCTGACCGGCTGGGGAAATGAGGATGATTCGAAACAATCCAGCATTTCTATTAGAAGACTTTATAGTGCCAAAATGAAAAATAGTGCCAAAATTTCAAGTCGGCTCATCCCTATGATAAATCACTATAGGCCTTTTGAACGATCTTTTACCCTATTCGTGTAATATAAGTTCCCTATAAAAGAACTAATATAGACGATCGATAGGAATTATCTTGTCGAGATCTCAATAGATGAATCAATCCAAACCTCAGATTTAGATTATACCCCGATGATTTTATCAAATCCCCAAAAAGTTCTCTGGGTAATAACCTTTTGATCTTCGCTCACTCAACGAAATATGCTAACTAAGAGAAAAAAGATACTAACTATAGAATTCTTTGGTCATAATCAGCATAATTATGAAGAGGGATAGATCTTTCAATTTATTTATTGGAAGCCTGGTGACGAGGAAATGATAGGTACAAACCATAGTTCAGATCTTCCTGGAACATATCTATAATAGACCTCGTGCTCTAGAGATTCACTATTCTATCAATTAAATATCCAACGAGGTAGGACCATCTTGATGAAGATAACAGATCGGTCTTCTGTACTATAAATATGGATCGATTTCAACAAGTCGCACACCCATATTCCAAAAATCCTTATAGAAAAGTAATTACACGATCAAACTATTGGAACAAGATAAGCTAAAAACTAAAAGACCCTATTTGATCTGGGTTTGGATCTCTCAGTTCTTTTTTTTTTTTTCTTCAAGAGCTCGCCGGACGGATTTTGGAGTTCCTTTAGCCCCAACTAACCGGGATACCATCCAATAAAACGGAAGAATTATAAATCTCCAAGATAATAGATAGGAATACTGCAAATAGAGCCATTGCAAAACCCATAAGAGGAGTAGTTCCCCATCCAGGAGCTACTTTACCATATTCCGAATTAAGCGGTTTTAAGGACCTTCCTACAAGGGTTGGTCTTGGCACGATTTTGGAAGTATCATCAATGGTCTGTGTAGCCATAGAAACTATTGCATTGGTTGAGATCTGTTAACTTTGTTATTATATCGTAAACATACCATGATATTGGGATCACCTAATAATGGAAACTGCAACCTTAGTCGCCATCTCCATATCTTGTTTACTTGTGAGCTTTACTGGTTATGCCCTATACACCGCCTTTGGGCAACCCTCTGAACAACTTAGGGATCCTTTTGAGGATCACGAGGACTAACAGAAAGAATGACCTTCCCTATAGGGGAAGGTCATTCTTTCTTTGATGGGAGAGAAAGAATGAGGATTTGGAGAAGTAAAATTATTTTCCCCCTTTAGTCGGAACTTTGGGTGGTTCTCGGAAGAAAATAGCGAAAAAGATTATCCCTAGGGTCGATACCAACAGGAATGTATAAACCAATGCTTCCATAGATTCGATCGTAATTTACAATTATGGAGATAGCTTTCGTACTAATATTGATTAGAGAAGAGATAGGAGCAATATCATACCACTTGTCTCTTAGTAGTTGGATCTCCCAATTTTTGGAATGCTCCAAATTCTATTCGAGCATCCAAATCCGGGTCGATACCAGCAAAAACATCTCTGAATAGGGTTCTAGAACCATGCCAAATGTGTCCAGAAAAGAAAAGGAGAGCAAATGTAGTATGTCCAAAAGTAAACCAACCCCTTGGACTACTACGAAAAACACCATCGGATTTTAGAGTAGCACGATCTAATTCAAAAATTTCACCTAATTGAGCGCGTCTAGCATATTTTTTAACTATAGCGGGATCACCAAAACTAACCCTGTCAAGTCCACCACCATAGAACTCAACAGTTACACCTACTTGTTCAACACTATACTTTGATTCTGCCCTCCTAAAAGGAACATCGGCTTTAACAATTCCTTCTTTGTCTACCAGAACTACTGGAAATGTTTCGAAAAAGGTAGGCATACGACGTACAAAAAGCTCATTTCCCTCCTTATCTTTGAAGATAGGGTGTCCTAACCAACCAACAGCTATTCCATCTCCATTGTCCATTGCACCTGCTCTGAATAACCCTCCCTTAGCTGGATTATTACCAATGTAATCATAAAAAGCGAGTTTCTCGGGAATTTTTGACCAAGCTTCCGATAGGCTCAAATTTTCGGCCAGACCGGCACGAACCCGTCGATCTATTTCTTGTTGGAAGTATCCCTGATCCCACTGGTAACGGGTGGGACCAAATAATTCGACCGGAGTAGTTGCGGAGCCATACCACATGGTTCCGGCAACAACGAAAGCTGCAAAAAACACAGCAGCAATACTGCTGGATAGGACCGTTTCAATATTCCCCATGCGTAATCCTATATATAAACGTTGGGGAGGACGAACACTGAGATGGAATAGACCTGCTAATATACCCAATATACCTGCTGCAATATGATGAGAAGCTATTCCTCCCGGAACAAAAGGATCAAAACCTTCAGCTCCCCATGCCGGATCCACTGGTTGTATTTTTCCAGTTAGTCCATAAGGATCAGACACCCATATCCCAGGACCATACAAACCCGTTACATGAAATGCTCCAAATCCGAAACAAGCTACTCCTGAGAGGAATAAATGAATTCCAAATATTTTTGGCAAATCTAAACAAAGTTTTCCCGTACGTTCATCACAGAATAGTTCCAGATCCCAATATACCCAATGCCAGATAGCTGCCAAAAAGCACAGGCCAGAAAACATGATATGTGCCCCAGCCACACCTTCATAACTCCAAATACCAGGATTAGTTACAGTTTCTCCGGTGATGCTCCATCCACTCCATGAATTCTTTATTCCCAAACGAGTCATAAAAGGTATAACAAACATACCTTGTCTCCACATTGGATCAAGAACAGGATCGGATGGATCAAAAACTGCTAATTCGTACAAAGCCATTGAACCAGCCCAACCAGCAACTAGAGCTGTATGCATTATATGTACAGAAATTAACCGACCAGGATCATTCAATACGACGGTATGAACGCGATACCAAGGCAAACCCATGAAAACACCCCTTTATCGGAAAAAGTAGACACTATGTAACTTTCTCACATTTGATTGGAATAGATCATGCTATCGAGCTAGACCCCCGGATCATCTCGAAGGTTAACATATATTCACTTGGACATTGCTAATGATGGAACAGGTTCGAAACAATTCTGTTCATACATAATAGCAGGGAGAAGCAAATCATACATAATAGCAGGAATAAGCAAAGATATTTTATCTTTTGTATGTACCAATACACAATGTGGGGATTGGTCCCATTTATACTGAAAAAACGCATAAATACCTGTTCATTATTCCATGAACCTGCGAAAAAAGAGGAAACTAGATCTCCCTATTCATCCTTCCGTTCGTCCATGAACGATATCTCCTTTCCTTTCCGTAGAAAGATCCGAAGTTATCCGTTTTCAGGATCAATAGTGACCGAACGGAGAGAGAGGGATTCGAACCCTCGGTACGGATAATCCGTACTACGGATTAGCAATCCGCCGCTTTGGTCCGCTCAGCCATCTCTCCAAAATGGAATGTAACAAAATGAATGGTGGAGTGAAGATGTATACCATAGCATGTACGGATTGTATCGACAATACAATGAATATAGCAATTATTCAGTTAGATAAAAACCAATCTGGCGAATCGTATTGTTCATTTCGTTAAAAAAGATTCTTTTCTTTTATTGGCCTGGCCACACCGGCCAGGCCAAACCAAGAAAAGTCAGGAATCAATAATACAGCGCTCTACCTAATCTGAGCGCTAAAATCATTGTTATAAAAGCAAGAAAAAAGGCTATCACAAATTGAGCTATCATCTCTTCATTCCCTCTCCAATCATTTTGAATAAATGAGTTACACGGAACGGATTAGTCCATTTATTTCTCTCCAGTATCCAATTTGATTATCTAGATATTGAAATACATCAATGGGCTCTCTATCTATTTTATGTATTATTGTAAAGATATCAGTTGCTCAAGGCTATTGTAAAGATATTAGTTGCTCAAGGCTATAGTTTCCTAATCGAAACTACACAGATGGGGAAGGAGAAGAGAAAATAGAAGTGTGAAAAGTGATTGATCTTGACAACATTTTATTCATACATCCATCAAGTCGATGGGATCATAGGGGTGAAAGAAAACGAAATGAATCTAGAGGTTATTGCACAGCTCACTGTTCTGACTCTGACGGTTGTATCGGGTCCATTAGTAATTGTTTTATCAGCAGTTCGCAAAGGTAATTTATAATTACAATGAGCCATCTCCGGGAATGAAATACTATTTACCCAAGTATTGAATCTCCGGGGATGGAGATTCATGTAATGATGAAAACGAGGTAATGATTGATAGAAACTTTCAATGGAGGTTGATAACTCCTCGTCTTCCTATTGGTTGGACAAAAGATCGATCCGTATATTACAATTGGATCGTGGCGGGTATAGTTTAGTGGTAAAAGTGTGATTCGTTACATTATCAACTTGAATAGTTGAAGGATCTTTTACATGGATCTCTGATCCATCTAAAGCTCTATTTCTAGATAGGTTAAAAACCTCCCCTATGAATACCTTGGTTCAGGAATAACATACCTTCTCGTAATCTGGATCTTAAATGATTAAATAGAAACACATTTTTGGTTCCAAGATAGCGACACAGAATGTTTGAAAGGTTAGATAAATCTTTCCAATTAGAGAAATAACAGATCTATGGGGATCCAAAGATATTTTTCATCGTGACTAAACCTTTAACTTATGGATGGAAGGACCCCAGGTTGAAGCCAAATAGCTATAGAACGATGACTTTGGTTTACTTGGGTTATCGGCATTTTGTTCGAGCTCGGTGGAATTTGTTCTCCTGGGGATCGGAATCAGTAGAAATAGGGAACGAAGTAATTAGAAAGATTTGTGATCATTTGAAACTTTTCAAATTGATCTTTCTATAGGGATCATCTAGAAAGTGAGTAAGTATTCTACGATTCGGGGCCCTTCACTAAAAAAAAAAAGATAGAAGGGGAGAAAAGAGAAGAAACTGACATAGATGCTATGGGTACGATAAGAAATTAGGGTTTAATTAGAAAAGAAAAAAAAAAGAAGGATAAAAAAATGAAAATCTCTTAAAGATTTTATATAAATACTCCGTTTCTTCCCTCATACCTCTATCTCCCATGAAGGAGCCGAATGACATGAAATTTTCATGTTCGGTTCTGAATTAGAGGCATTTAATAATCAATGTCGACTATAACCCCTAGCCTTCCAAGCTAACGATGCGGGTTCGATTCCCGCTACCCGCTAACGGATATCTACCTATTCTATCTATATATATAGATAGAATAGGTAGATATAAAGTGATTAAGCATATCACATAATTTCACAATTCATTCAAAATATATTTTCCATTTCAATATGAAATAGATTCTATTCTTTTCCTATCCTAATCTCATTGTGAATCAAAAAGTGGATCGGGATATGCCAAAGATAGTGAAAAAAGATAAAAAGAGCGTCCATCGTCTAATGGATAGGACAGAGGTCTTCTAAACCTTCAGTATAGGTTCAAATCCTATTGGACGTAAGACTCTTCAATTGTTCAAAATTGTTGTGCAATGTATTGGAACAAATTCTTAAGCTCTTTTTCCTGTTCCGAATGTCCTGCCAAATGATAAAATATTCATTTTTGTTCTTGAAGTAAAAAAAGTTCAGTATGTTCCTTAAGAGCCTCTTCCAGAAGAGCTTTTGCTTCTTCCGTAAATGTACCAGTAGAACGTATAATTTCTCCAAACTGAGGTTTATTCTTTATCAAATACTCGCGTAACTGAACGAGAAATTTTCTCACCTGTGCTATCTCTAATATATCTAGGTATCCATTCGTTCCGGTATAAATAGTAGCTATTTGTTCTTCTACTTTCAAAGGAGCCGACTGAGATTGTTTGAGCAACTCACGTAATCGTTGACCCCTTGCCAACTGATCTTGAGTAGCTTTATCAAGATCGGAAGCAAATTGTGCAAAGGCTTCCAACTCTGCAAATTGAGCTAACTCTAATTTCAATTTTCCAGCTACCTTTTTCATAGCTTTTATCTGAGCCGCGGATCCTACTCTAGATACGGAAATACCCACATTAATAGCAGGTCGGATCCCGGCATTGAATAGATCAGCCGATAAAAATATTTGTCCATCGGTAATTGAAATTGCATTAGTGGGAATATAAGCTGAAACATCTCCAGCTTGAGTCTCAACTATTGGTAGAGCCGTAAGACTCCCCTCACCTAACTGAGAACTTAATTTAGCTGCTCTTTCCAAGAGACGGGAATGCAAATAGAAAACATCTCCCGGATAAGCTTCTCGGCCAGGTGGTCTTCTTAATAGAAGAGACATTTGTCGATAAGCTTGTGCCTGTTTGGAGAGATCATCATAAATTATTGAAGTATGTTGTTTCTTATACATGAAGTATTCAGCCAAAGCTGCCCCTGTATAAGGAGCGAGATATTGTAATGTAGCGGGAGAATCCGCAGTTTCCGCTACCACAATGGTATATTCCATTGCGCCACGTTCTTGGAATGTATTAACTACCTGAGCCACGGAAGAAGCTTTTTGACCAATTGCTACATAGACACAGATTACATTTTGACTCTTTTGATTAGGAATAGTATCTGTAGCTACTGCTGTCTTGCCGGTCTGTCTGTCCCCAATAATTAATTCTCGCTGACCACGTCCTATAGGAATCATAGAATCAATAGCAATAAGTCCCGTTTGAAGGGGTTCATATACGGAACGTCTTGATATAATACCTGGAGCGGGAGATTCAATCAGTCGAAATTCGGAAGCTGAAATTTGACCCTTGCCATCAATGGGTTGGGCTAGAGCATTTACAACACGACCCAAATACGCATCACTTACTGGTACCTGAGCAATTTTTCCCGTTGCTTTCACAGAACTGCCTTCTTGTATCATCAAGCCATCACCCATTAATACAGCTCCAACATTATCCGATCCCAAATTTAGGGCAATGCCTACTGTACCATCTCCAAATTCCAATAATTCCCCTGCCATTACTTCATCAAGACCATGAATACGAGCAATGCCATCTCCTACTTGAAGTACGGTGCCAAGATTACCAACTCTTACTTCGTTATTATATTGTTCGATCTGTTTTCGTATAATACTACTAATTTCGTCGAGTCGAATATTTCCCATTAGCACTCATTAATTATCTGTTGAGAAATAGGACCTATAACAACTAATTATTTGTGTTCATCATGGCTCTAAGCAGGCCAATATTGTGATCGATCGTACGTAAATGTAACTCAGTATTCAAACGACTATTCAAAGTTCCTATAGCTCTTCGTAAAGCTTGGCGAGAAACTTGTTGTCGGATCTGGTCAATTACTCTTTGCTGTTCGGAGTAAACCGTCTCATTCTTGGGATCCTCTAATTGTTCCAAATTCTCAGAAGCAACTTTGATGAGATCCTCTTTCTCTCGTTCTATCTGGGAGTCTCCATTTACCCGGATTTCGTTTGCTATCCTTTCCACTTCCCTTAAGCGAACCCGAGCTTTGTCGAGCTGATCGATAGCTACTTTACATAGTTCTTCCGAATTCTGAATAGTACTCAATATTTTCTGTTTACGGTTATCTAATAGATTACTTAATGAAAGTAGATTATCTATTCACAAATTTAATGAATTCATAATCTCTTCCCAAACCGAACACGAATCTTTCAATTCATTCGGCTCTCCTGCTCAGTTCTTTTTTTATTCCCCAGGAACATATACGTTCCCTTCCCTCATAAACACCAAGCCTGCCCTTTCCGTTCCGTTTACGGAAGATTAGAATCAATCTATAAAAGACCGAGATCTTCGAAGGGCTCTTCCGGCAAAAGGGATTTGCAATTATCAATAAAGTTGTTGTTTTTCTTGTTGTTTCCCCTTTTCTCTCCTTTTATTCTCCCATGAAATTGGAATCAATACGTTCCATTCAACCAATTCATTTGTGCCTCCTCCTTTTTGTTTTATCGAATAATTTCCCTTCTGTTCTGTGTAGGTCGTCGGTTCAGCATTGGAACTAAATTTGGATGGGAGATTGGGACTATTTTTCAGTAAATGGATTATTCCATTGATATGAATGTTATATATCGGATCAATCTCCAACTATGCCTTTGAATCCATCTCATCTTGACACAGCGGTGGAAAGAGTACCCAGTTAGTTGTGCTTAGACTTCAAGCAGTTCAGCTTTAACCATTCTAATGGTCCTCTCTCATTGGTTGGTTGGTATAAACTAAGAGTTCATCTCCCAATCAATTACGAAATGCTATAGTTCTTCGCTATTCCCTGTTCGGAAGTAATTCGTAGAGATCATGCACTTTTCTATCTCCAAACTCCAAAGTGCAGCTGGTTGGGCCCAGCCATATTATTCGAATATACAATTCGCACACACTCCCTTTCCAAAATATATTAGTACACTAAGCACCACACTTGGATTTATTATATTTGTTTCTAAAATATTGGTATTTGACCCGAAACCCCCAGCAGAAGGCCAATAACTCAAGGAAATGAAAGGATCCATTACATTTTTCATACGTTCTCCCCTCATAGATAAGGATATGTTCTACAGAATCTTGTTCTTTTCTTATTTGATCCTATCTATCTAGTTCTGGATAAGAATATTTGGGATACTTAGTCCCAGGTCTCATATAAGGATAAAAAAAAAAAAAAATTGCTTGCCCTATCTACTCTCTTCCCTGCCGCGCGCATCATTAATCTCTATGACCGAAGTATAGGTATAGGAAGAATGTAATGACGAGGTGTAGGGATCTTTGTTTTCAGGATCAAACAAAGGGATTTGCAAATAGAAGTGCTAGGGCCACAACTAGTCCATAAATAGTTAAAGCTTCCATAAAAGCTAAACTTAGCAGTAAGGTACCCCGTATTTTACCTTCCGCTTCTGGTTGTCTCGCAATACCTTCTACAGCTTGGCCCGCAGCAGTGCCCTGACCAACGCCGGGTCCAATAGAAGCAAGCCCTACAGATAATCCAGCAGCAATAACGGAAGCAGCAGAAATTAAGGGATCCATGGTAATCTCCTCTTACTAAGGTTGGGAAATAGTTGATAATACAACAGTTTCATCTATTGATTGTTCACCAATAGTGAAATTATGGAACGATTTATTCCGAACAACTAAGAACCCAAAAGATTTAGGTATCAAAATATCAACGAATAGGGAAACCTATTATTCCTTATGAAGATATTTATTCATGAAAATATCTGAAATACAGATTCCATTTTATTGAACATATGAATTATTATTACGGAGAGATAATAGACTGTGTAAGAGCCTATAAGTAATTATATATAACATCTATATATGATATATTAATCCATATAATCTATAAGGCTTATAATAAATATAAATGGATTAATATATGAAACGAACTATATACAAAGTAAACATGTTAAAAAATCCTCCCTTTACTAGGAACAAAAATGGAATCGTTCTACGCCGGAGTACATTCTTTACTCAACCAACTCCGATTAGTGAACATGTTCGATCCTATTTTCTTTCATATCTTTATACAAATGAACCAATCTGATCCACTCTATCTGGAGATCTAATGGATGGAATTAGTAGTTAACTGATCCTAAATCTTCTTACCAAGCCTTTGTTACTAAGAATTCCGATTTGCTCCTACCATACATATCAAGTCATGAGTTGGTACGATACTTAGATAATATTATGTCTGATTGAACAGTTATTTAGTGGTTTAATGATGACCCTCCATGGATTCACCTATATAAGCTGCGGCTAGAGTTGCAAAGATCAGAGCTTGAATACCGCTCGTAAATAATCCCAGGAACATTACAGGTATAGGAACTACTAAAGGTACCGGAGAAACAGGAACGGCAACTACCAATTCGTCGGCTAATATATTTCCAAAAAGTCGAAAACTTAGTGATAAAGGTTTTGTAAAATCCTCTAAGATGTTAATTGGTAAAAGTATTGGGGTTGGTTGAATATATTTACCAAAATAACCTAACCCCTTCTTTGCAAGACCTGCGTAGAAATATGCTACTGACGTAAGCGAAGCTAGAGCAACCGTAGTATTTATATCATTTGTAGGTGCGGCTAACTCCCCTTGAGGTAATTTTAGAATTCCCCAAGGAAGAAGAGCACCTGACCAGTTAGAAACAAAGATAAATAGAAACATAGTTCCAATAAAGGAAACCCAAGGACCATATTCTTCTTCCCCAATCTGAGTTCTGGCCAAGTCCCGAATAAATTCGAGAATATATTCAACAAAATTTTGACCACCGGTAGGAATGGTTTGTGGATCTCGAACAGCTATGGTAGCTGAACCTAATAAGACAGCAATTACAACCCAAGAAGTTATAAGTACCTGTGCATGAACTTGAAACCCCCCTATTTGCCAATAAAAATGTTGACCTACCTCCACACCGGATATCTCATAGATATGATTCAGTGTGCTAATAGGAGATCGTACGATATCCATATCCATATTACCCCCTTGTAAAGATTAACTTAAAGAAGAAAAGAAATGATTTTTGTCGAATGAGGGATTCCTCAATTATTTCACTCTCATCAGAATTTTTGATGCCACGAGATAATAAAATGGTTATTCCATTAAGAATATTTTTCAATTTGGAGCAGCCAACCAAATAAATAAATGAAATTCGCTCTTACGATATCTTAAATGGAATAGCAGCCAACTCAGTAAATCCTCAGGTACCCCTCCCCTTTTTTTCTATTTTATTATTATTATTACTAATTAACTATCTATTAACCCTTCATATAGCTATAATGGCCTTAATGACCTTCCTTCACAAATTGCTGACGTTGATCTGTTCAGGATCAATTGGATTGAAGCTATACCATCATCATTGGCTGGAATTGGGATATCCACGAGATCTGGATCACAATCTGTATCAACTAAGCAAATTGTCGGAATACCCAAAGTTCTACATTCCCCAAGAGCAATGGATTCTTCTTGTTGATTAGTAATTATTGCAATATCGGGTAAGCTCGTCATGTATCTAATCCCACCTAGATATTTCTGCAATTGGTCCAATTGTCTCTTGAGCATTGCTGCTTCTTTTTTTGGAGGTTGATTGAATCGTCCCGTATCTTGTTCTTTTTTTAAATCCTTGAACTTCTGAGGTCTCGTCTCTGTAGTAGACCAATTAGTTAACATACCACCAAGCCATTTTCTATTTACATAATGACATCGAGCTTCTGTAGCAGCTGATGCTACTAAATCAGCTGCTTGATATTTCGTACCGATTATCAGGAATTGCTTTCCTCTACCTGCTATATCAAACAGCAAATCACAAGCTTCTGATGAAGAACGAGCAGTTTTAGCCAGATTAATAATATGAGTATCTCTACGCTCTGTAAAAATGTAAGGTGCCATCTTAGGATTCCATTTCCTAGTTTTATGCCCTAAATGAACTCTTGCTTCCATCATCTCTTCCAAATCAATGTTCCAATATCTTTTGCTCATTCTCGTTCGCTTTCCTCCCCAAAATAACGAAATAACATGGACTGTAATATCTAATTATTCCAATGGAATCGATTACATCTCAAAGATTGCCTATCTGTCTAGTACGTGGTACAAACAAACGTTCTCACTCATAGAATATTTGATATTTTTCCTATTATATTATAGGATTCATATTCATGAACATAACAATAAATCTATTTATCAAGACTATTTATCAAGACTATTTTAATGGCTGTTTAAATATATTGTGAGAATTTTCTTGAATGGAAAAAAAAGAGACCTTGTCATGATGAAATAAAATATCTTTCACTTTGTTGCTAAATAGATTTCTATTCCCCATTCTTGGATCCATTCCGTTACGTTTCCCTGAACGGCGAATATGTTGTCCAGTACCGGCAGGTATAATCCCCCCGAGAATAACATTTTCCTTCAAGCCTTTCAACCGATCGATACGACCTTGTAGAGCAGCTTTAGCTAAGACCCGAGCAGTTTCCTGGAAACTCGCTTCGGATATAAAACTTTGAGTATTCAGAGATGCCTTTGTTATTCCCAATAACATAGTTTTATAGTAGATTGCCTCTTCCAGAGCACGATTCATTCTCTGTGCTCGTGATAATCCAATGAGTTCCCCGGGTGAAAAAACATTAGCTGTTCCATCTTCTGAAATTAATACTTTCGATGTCATTTGGCGTACAATAATTTCTATATGCTTATCACAAATTCGTACCCCTTGGGATCGGTAAACCTTTTGAATCTGATTGACCAAATGAGTCTGACTTTGTTCCATAGTTATCCTAGCACTGATGAATAACCCCCAAAGACTTCCAAGAAATCTTGTCATATCCCCGGTCCAATTTTCAAAACTTTCTTTCAGATTCATCGATATTGAATTATTCAAACGGGCTTCTGACAATTGTTCAACTTTAGGAAGACCTTGAATTATATCACTGGATTTGAACCTTTCATATATCAATGTTATCAATGTATCTCCTTTGTCAAGAATTTCTCCATAATGACCATGAACAGTCGCTTTTCGAGTAGCCAAATAGGGTTTAGCTGATCTAATGACTAAAGATTCCTCATCAACTGCTATAATTTGACCAGATTCGGGGAGTGGTTCATGCTCGGATATACATACACTTTCAGGCATAAATTGTCCAGGACTAACTACTGGAAATGTTTTTTCGCAGAATTCGGATGGAGAAGAGCACCAATTTGGACCCAAGAGATTGGAGATTATGTTCCTGCACGGATCGAAATGAGAAATTCTCATATTTTCGTCCATAAAATAGTATTTAGGTACTTGAAAAGTATTGAAATACTTGTGGAAAATGGAATGTTTCTTTGACAATACTTTTTTATAAGTTAGAAAATGGGAGGATGGAAAACGGTTGGTGATACTATGTAAATGACCCAAGAGACCCGAAAATTCAATGATTTTTCTCATAGGATCCTCTCTATTTGATTTATTTACCGTATCATAACATTTTGAATCATTGACTAGAACGATTCGAAAACAGTCGGATGGTGACAGAACCGTAAAAGATCCACTATCTTCCCCCCCATTAGATAATGAACAAATAGTTCCTTGATGCTTACTAATTAATTGACTCTCCCCATTGGAAGAGAAAAGATTAGTGTGGGACAATTTGTTATGTAACATCAAATTAGAACTTGCTTTATTGTCCCTTCTCCCCATGAAAAAAAGGGGGTATTTCATCAAGCTAATTTGGATCATATTGCTAACGATCTTATTTGTTTTTACTGAAGTAAGAGAAGCATAAGCTCCAGATTCTATAGAATCTATTTGTTCCCAATCAAATCCTAGACAAGTTTGAACCAATGGAATACTTGTGTCATTCATTACTTGGATTCGTTCATCATCTTCGTACGAAATAGAATTGCTAACTTGAATCTGCAAGTTGTCCCCTTCCCTCGAGAAATCTAGGGAAAAGGGTATTGTCATATCTGGCCCATCAGGTATTCCATATTCTACGTTAGAATATCCAAAAATGGAATTTCTCTGTAGAATACCACTTTTGGGTATTCTAAGAATCGCATCAGGACAAGGTATTCTTCTTTTTCCCCATTCTTTATCACATTGTAACGGGACGATGAATCGATCCATTTGTTTTTTCCCCTTAATATTGTAATTCTTTGGGGAAAAGGTGACATAAATAGAGTCTTGATGCTCGTTGCATATGGTCCCATCAGTTTCTGAATAACTGAAGATTTGTTCTTCCTTCTCATAGCAGTTTGAGTCACCCAATCTATGTTCCACTTGATCCACGTAAGAATCGGAAAGTGATTTATGTTTGGCAACAAAAAGTTGAACATCTACTTGATCCTGATGCTTATTAAATGGGAAAGGTACTACACCGGATCCGTATATACCTCCCGATAATATCCATAAATAACCCGTCCTGAGTATAGAATGAACATTACCGTGTACATATTCAGGTGCATGACACACATTGGTACTCCAGTGCATTTCTCCTTCTAGGTCAGAATATATATTTTTGCGAACTTTCTCCTTGAAGGAAGATGTTCTAGTGCGAACCTCGGCAATAATTTGTTCCGATTCCACATATTGATCATTCTGAACCAAAAGCAAACTTTGTGGTGGAATGGTTAAGTTCTGTACTTGATCCTTACCATCAATAGTGATGGATAAGTTATTATGACATAGATAAGCAGGATGTCCATTACATGTACGTGTAGGATAAACCAAATTATCATTGAATTCAATCTTTCCATTGAAAGGAGCTCGTACATGTTCTGCAATATCACCAGTAAATACCCCCCCGGTATGAAAAGTCCTTAGTGTTAGTTGAGTTCCTGGTTCCCCAATGGATTGGCCTGCAATAATACCTACTGCTTCTCCTAATTCGATCAAGTGACTGTGAGTAGTACTCCGACCATAACATAATTGACAAATCCGAGATATACTCTTGCAAGTAAAGGGGGTTCGTATATATATTGGTTGTGTTCGAAGATTTATTAATTGATTGGCAAGTCCAACTCCAATATCTTGATTGCGCGTGGCAATGCATCTCCTATTTATATATACATCGTCTGCTAGCACACGGCCAATCAGTATTTGTGTTCGTACAAAAATTTCATTTCTGTCCCTTTCTCGACCTCGAATGGGACTTACGAAAATACCTTGGATAGTGCCACAATCTTTTCTACGTACTACAATGTGTTGAACCACTTCAACGAGTCTACGTGTGAGGTATCCAGCATCTGCTGTTCGTACAGCAGTATCCACAACTCCTTTACGAGCCCCATAACAGGAAATAATATATTCCGTTAAAGAGAGCCCTTCGCGTAAATTCCTTCGAATGGGTAGATCAATGATTTGTCCTTGAGGATCTGACATTAATCCTCTCATACCTACTAATTGGTGAACCTGAGATGTACTTCCCCTAGCTCCTGAGAAGGACATAACATGTACTGGATTTAAGGGATCAGTCATGCTAAAATTCGGATTCATTTCCTTTCTCAAATATTCACTTGTAGCATACCATATCTCGATCGATTGACGTAATTTTTCCACTGCATGTACATTCCCATAATGATTATGTTTCTCCGAAATAGAACCTTGTTGCTCCGCATCTTGGACGAGCCATCCTTTGGAAGGTGCTGTTAAAAGATCATCAATTCCTAATGAAATAGCTGTATGAGTAGCTTGTTGAAAACCTGAAGTCTTGAGTTGATCCAAGATATGTGATGTATATGTCATTCCGAAGTGATCTATTAATCTGCTAATAAGCTTTTTAATGGCAGTTTTATCCATCACTTTATTATAAAAGGGCAAATTATCAAAGGGCAATCTGGTTCGTTCCTTCATAAGGAAAAATCTCCATATTTTCATGAGCAGGATTAAGCAATGGGTTCAAGCCGGTTATTCGAAGGCTTCCTCGATCTCTATATCTACACTAATGAAAAGATCATAAGATCAATAACATTAGATCCTAAAAGCTGGTAGTGATTTCTTTGGGTGTTCAGAACGGGCAAAACCTTGTATGGCTTCTTCCATTTCTCGATTGAAACGAGTACGACCAACAGTTGTTCGAATGTATATATTAAGGATTTCCCCTCTTCTACCTTTTCTTATTCTATAATGTTCATGGATTTCGTGGAAGGTACCCAAAGATTCGTATTGAACCTCGATAGGGGCTTCTTGGTTTACGGAGGTAATGATACGTAGATCCACTTCCTCCCACCGAAGCCATAAGGGGCTGTATAAGTCAATTCGTTTCTGTCGATAAGCTCTGAGCACATCATCATAACTATAAAAGGAAGGTTTCTTACGGGAAAAGCTTTTATTTTCCGAGTGATACGGGTGGTACCTATTACCATAAATACCTTGATTATTTCCAATCGTTGATATATAAAGTCCAAGAAGCATATCTTGAGTCGGTATAGAAATAGGATCTCCGATAGCTGGAGACAAAAGATTTTTCTCAGAAAACATGAGTAAACGAGCTTCTGCTCTAGCTTCCAGAGATAAAGGTACATGGACAGCCATCTGATCTCCGTCGAAGTCCGCATTAAATCCTCCACAAACCAATGGATGTAAACGAATGGCGCGTCCTTCTACTAAAATAGGTTGAAACGCTTGTATTCCTAATCTGTGTAAGGTAGGTGCTCGATTCAACAATACAGGATGTCCTTGCATAATCTCTTGAAGTACTTCCCATACAATGGGTCCCTTATCTCGAATCATACTTTTAGCAGCTCTTAGGTTGGGAGCAATATGTCGTCCAATGAGACTACGAATTACAAATGCTTGAAAAAGCTCTATTGCTATTTCTGAGGGTAATCCACATTGATACAATGATAGAAAGGGACCCACCACAATAACGGAACGACCTGAATAATCAACTCGTTTCCCTAGTAAATTTTCACGAAATCTTCCCTCTTTGCCTTCGATCACATCTGAGAACGATTTATAAGGCCTATCATGACTGTCTCTCATTGGTTGTCCACAGATGCCATTATCGAGAAGTGCATCTACGGCTTCTTGGATCAATTTTTTTTGACAAATAACAAATGACTCAGATCCACTTCTTGCTAATAAATTGGTAAGAGTATTATTCCGATTGATAACTCTTCGATAAAGTTCATTTAGATCTGATGAAGTAATCAGTCCACCTTCACCTAATTGAACGATTGGCCTCGGTTCGGGAGGAAGAACTGGTAATAGGCATAAAACCATCCATTTTGGTTCTATATTTGTTCGGAGAAAATGTTTAGCCAATTTAATGCGTCCAACCAGAAAATCCTTTCTTCTTCGAATTGTTTCATCCTCCCATCCATCCACAGTAGATTCTTGATCCTCCTCCAATCTATTCCATTTCAATTCAACCAAATTCTTCCATTCCATATGTGAACGATCTATAATCATTTGCAGATCCAGACCAGTTAGTTGTTCCCTGATAGCATCTCCCCCAGTAGCTATTTCTCTCTCTTGAAATGTTCCAGAACCTCGAGCAAAGAGGTAATGAGTACGAGCAGAGAGGTAATGAGGAATAATATCTCTCCAGGATTGAATCTCATAATTGAATGTACCCCGTGATCTCAATAAAGTTGGTTTGTTAGCTATGGGCCTAGCAAGAAAAAGATTTGGATAGGTTATTCTAAGATTTCCCCCCTCAGGATCGGACGTGAAAGTTTCCTCTCATCCGGCTCAAGTAACTAAAAAAAAAAAAAAGAAGCGAAAAAATATTTTTCGCTCTGAAGAGAGACCGCTACTCTCTGCTCAAGTTCCAGGTTCAATTGAGTATTCCTTTGCGATTCTACAACATAGATATGGAATTATTGAGCAGTCTCCTCCCTTCCGAACAATACATTTCTTTTTGAAAAGATCTTCAATTAGGGATTTACTTGTCTTTATCTCGTTCCATTTGATCCTTTAGGTTCCTGCTTGCTCTACTTCGATGGTTACAACACTATCTATCGATCGAAGCATATGTGCGATGAATAGACTCCTATAGCCATATCTTTGTTCCGGAATATCTCTTATTCAGGAATAATCTGAAAGAGAATTACTTTTGAATTCCATTATATAAAAGAAGTGTTTTGACGAAGTTCAATTAGCAATTTGATACAGAATATAGAAACCCTGGACTAATTCCTCTTTCTCAACATCCGTTCAAGATGCTTATAATTCTGAGCTTCATGCTACTCCTCCGGAGGGACATGTCAGAGCTAAAGGCATCCCAATGAGATTTAATAGGATGACAGTTCCTTATTACGGATCTGTATGATCGGAACTTGTGATCAAGTCACACATCGCAATATACTGGGCCTTCTAATTCTTTCCGAGTTTTAGCTAATAGATTCGCAATATAACTGGGAAGGCGTTTCAAATACCATACGTGAACCACCGGACATGCTAGTTTAATGTATCCCATTCGATATCTTCGAATTCGAGAATCAACAAATTCAACTCCACATTGTGTGCAAAATTTTGAGTCTATCTTCTCATTTCCGATCCCTGGAGAATTTCCACAAGAACAAACTCTACTTTTTATAGGTCCAAAGATTCTTTCACAAAACGATCCATCTCTTTCTGGTTTATTAGTTTCATAATGTAGAGTATAGGGTTTAGTCACCTGTCCAACTATCTCGCCATTAGGTAAAATTTTTTTTGACCAAGCACAAATCTGTTCGGGAGAAGCTAATCCAATTCGAAGTTGTTGATGTTTATTCTGGTCAATCATAAAAGATCTTGATTCATTCTGATCAAACTTCCTCCCTATCTATCTGAAAGTCTTTCTCAGATATAATAGCATGATTCAATTCTAGAGCTAAAGATCGTAATTCTCGAATGAGCAATCGGAAAGATTCTGGAGCAGTGTCAGGTTTAGGTATTGGTCCTCCAGTGATAATGGCACCAAGTACTTCATTACGAGTTCTAATATGGTCAGATTTGAGAGTAAGCATCTCTTGTAAAATATAAGCAACACCAAAACCTTCTAGAGCCCAAACTTCCATTTCTCCTACTCGTTGCCCCCCTCGTTTGGATTTTCCTCTAAGAGGTTGTTGTGTAACCCGTGCATAAGGTCCACTCGAACGTGCATGTATTTTATCATCAACTTGATGACTCAATTTCGACATATAAGCTTTTCCTATTGTAACAGGTTGTTCAAAAACATCTCCTGTTCTTCCATCGATTAATCTATGTTTTCCAGGATGATCCGGTTCGAATACCCATGGATTAGCTGTTTGTTCACTAGCTTTATAAAGCTCAGGAAACACTAGTTTTCTCGAAGCTTCTCGCTCATATCTTTCGTCAAAAGGTGTTATTCTATAATGTTTGTTCATCAGGTTTCCTGCTAAACCGGGTAAACATTCAAAGATCTGTCCTACATTCATTCGTGAAGGTACCCCTAATGGATTCAATACCATATCAACTGGTATTCCATTTTGCAAATAGGGCATATCTTGTCTGGGCAAAACTATTGAAATAATACCTTTATTACCATGCCTTCCAGCTACTTTATCACCCACTTGTATCTTACGTTTTTGTGATATATATACGTGGACTGTTTCCGCATTATCACCGGAATCATCTACTCTATTGATCCATCTCACATCAATAACTCGACCTCTTCCACCTATAGGTGCTCTGAGACAATTTTCTCTCGCAGTGGATACTTCAATACCAAATATTGTTTGTAATAATCTTCCTTCCGGGGCACATAATGATTCTTCTGTTGTTTGAGGCGTTAATTTACCTACCAAAACATCACCTGTTTCTATCCAAGATCCTAGCATTACAAGACCATTTTCGTCCAAATGACGAAGTGAATGAGCATCTAAATGAGGTATTTCTCTAGTGATTCTTTCAGGACCCTGGCTCGTCATACAGATTTCAATCCTGTATCTTACGATATGGAAAGAGGTATAAATATCTTCATATACCAGACGTTCACTAATGAGTATTGCGTCTTCAAAATTGTATCCTTCCCATGGCATATAAGCTACTAAGACGTTTTTTCCCAAAGAGAGTTCTCCCCCTACCGTAGCCGCACCGTCCGCCAGAATTTGTCCCTTCTTTACAAATTCCCCTTTACGAACTTGAGGTTTTTGATGCGTACAAGTATTGGTATTAGAACGTTGATACATAACCGATTCTGTTCGTACAGTGTCTTCATTAACCGATGAAGTGATATTTACAGCATCGATATACTCGATCCTTCCCTCTTGTGTAGCTATAGCTACACTTCCTGAATCTAAAGCTGCTTGACCTTCCAACCCAGTTCCGGCAATGCACTTCTCGGGTCGGAAAAGTGGAACTGCTTGACGCTGCATATTAGAACCCATTAGAGCGCGATTCGCATCATTATGTTCGAGAAAAGGAATAAGGGAAACTCCAATGGAAAAATATTGGAAAGGAAAAATACTTCTGAAATGGATTTGTTCCCATGCAATAACTATAAATTCTTGTCGGTATCGAGCTGGAGTAATTTGTTCCTCTTGAATCCCTTGATTTAACGCCAAAGAATTTCCCGTAGCTATCCGATAGTATTCATCCTCATCTTCTCCCGGTAATAGATAAACAATATTTTCTTCTATCGATCTCTCAGAAATCTTATAGAATGGACTTTGTAAAGAACCGCAATGACTAATCTTTGCATGAATAGATAATGATGCAACAAGTCCAGCATTCATTCCTTCGGACGTATCGATTGGACAAATACGCCCATAATAACTGGGATGAATATCCCGTGTCCGAAAACTAGCAGTTCGCCCTGTTAAGCCCCCAGGGCCTAAATGGCTCAATTTTCGCCCATGAGCTATTTCCGTCAATGGATTAGTTTGATCCAAAAATTGGGATAATGGGTGTGAACCAAAAAAATCTTGAAAAGTGTTTTTTAATAGAGTTGAAGTTACCAAGTTCTGAGGAGTTGATCTACGCTTGGTTGCTCTGTGTATAGTTCTTCGAACTGCATCTTCCAAACGACCTAGAGCTAATCTGAATTGATTCTGTAATAAATCTGCTACAGAACGAATACGTCGATTCCTGAGATGATCTATATCATCGAGTGTACCCATTCCAATTTTCACTCCGATAAGGTAATCCACAGCAGCCAATACATCTTGTGGTAATGAAAAAATATCGTTCTCGGGTATATCAAGGTTGAGTTTTTTGTTCGGATTTCGTCGACCAATCTTTCCCAATTCACATCTTTGTCGGAAAAATTTTTCCTGCAATTCTTTACATAGAGACTCGGAAAATACCAAATCGCCACTTATACAGTAGAGTTTTTTATAAAACTCCAGAATGGCATTTTCCTTGGACCAGAGATATTCCTCCCGCTCCCGCTTCCCTTTCTTATTCTTCAGTAAAAAGAAAAAGATTTTTGGATAGCGAGTATTGTTCAGAATCTCTTCGAGATTTAAACCCATAGCTGATAATAGAACTGGAATAGATATTTTTCGTTTTCTGCTTACACGAGCCCATATCCTTTCTCCCGCATCGATCTCAAATTTCGATCTTCTTCCCCAATCTGAAATCAGAGTGCCGGTATATATATAGTTTATTCTATTATGATCTAATTCCAAACGGTAATGAATACCGGGACTTATTAATATTTGATTCACCACGATTCTGTAAATTCCATTTACTACAAATGTCCCATGGGAATTCATTAAAGGAATATTTCCGAGAAATACAGTTTGTTTCTGTATCTTCCTACTATTTCTTCGAATCGATCTTGCTGGTACATATAATTCAGAGTAATATGTAAGGGACTGATATACAGCATCTCTCTCTTTGATGAAAGGTTCTGCTAATTCATATTCATTACCAAAAAGCCTGGATTCAATTTCTTTATCTGTATCCTCAATTTTCGGAAAATTATGAAGTTCTTCCATCAAGCCCTGATCGATGAAACGACAAAATCCTTCAAATTGTATCTTACCAAATTCGGGGATTGTAAACGCTCCCTCATTTTCATCTAATCGCATTGGAAGTTTCCCATCCGTAAAAAAGCCTATTCAATTATTCCCGATTGATCTATATAGATCAATCCGACAAAAAAGATTCGGATGCATATTCAGTGTTCACTATATCCCGTGAAATTCTACCCGTATCCATATATATATCTCCAATAAAAAAAAAAGATAAGGAAAGAAGAGGTACTTTTATACTTTAATCCAATCACGTGAAATGGATCTATGAACGAATGAATCAAACTTAAATGTGAATCTCACTTAGAAAAATTCCTAATTAAAATAGATAAAAAGACGGAGAAAAAATGAGATCCATTTCCTTTATGGTTGACTTTAGTATACATCTCATACTATACTTAAAGGACGGACGAATTATTCGATCTGTCCTTAGCATTCCCATATCTTGTCTCGGCGACATAGCCAAGCGGTAAGGCAGAGGACTGCAAATCCTCCATCCCCAGTTCGAATCCGGGTGTCGCCTTGTTGAGGTAAGTAAATGGAACGAAAAGCATTTATTTCCATTGCAGAACCTCTGGAGACATATTGGTAAATATTACCGATATAGATAGTGAGTTGCGTGCATTTGATTCCGATTCCATCGTGAATGTACGACCCTCGAGTTAGTTATAGTAACTCGTTGGTCAATGATCAAATGCATTTATTGATCTCACATATCAGCTCGAACATCAGTAACGTTCATAATGCAAAGGTGGACCATATAAACTTCAACTTTGCACTATCGTTAATAGTTCACTTATCATCTCGATAATGAAATCATTATTTTTGAGAGAACATGATCCGTATGGATATAGTCGGTATAACTTGGGCTGCTTTAATGGTAGTTTTTACATTTTCCCTTTCACTCGTAGTATGGGGGAGAAGTGGACTATAATGGTAATGCTTAAGAATCAATTATTGTGTTCCTTACAGATCATGCATGATAATATCTCCTGTTGCATAAGGATCCAGTAATATTGAATCTTCTTTCCAAATGGAAAGAGTCTTTCCATCCATATCATTTTTTCCTCTTTATCCTCGTAAGTAAGGAATATGCATAATTCCTTATCATTATAATTTTCCTATCTAATTCTCTCTAACAGGTTTGAATTAATTAGTTCTTTAATGAGTCGATAATTTTGTTTCTTCCACTGAAGAACGATATCTCTTCTCTTTCTTAGTAGGAATAAAAAATAGTCCATGTTTCACCGGATGGTTCTGAATTGATCGGATCTGATATGAATTCCGATCTCAGAAAAATATGAGACATAAGTAATAGATCCCTTTGCTTTTTCTCGTACCATTTAAAGTTCCATATCTAATATGTACTATAAAACGATGTTCGTACCGGAAAAAGATGTTTCACTTTGATCCTAAACAATTTGCAAGTACGTTCAGAATCACGTCTGTTTCCATTGGGCCTATTTTCACAGGGGCATTAATAAGTTGATCAGCTGCGTTATTTTATGGTATGAGGTCCTTCATTCTACATTTACCATATATGGACAAGTACTATTAAGATCTATTTATCCATATATGGGTGTATAAGAAGTAGTATAACAGAAAAAGTTAGATAGTCTTTTCCTTCGTACTACTTCTTTTCTTTCTTTTTTGCTTTTCCAAATAAAATTGAAAGCAATCTTAAATAGAATACGATTCCATAACCTATTTTATACTTATGATCCGGATCATTTAGTAATCACTCCATTTTAATACGAATCAATTGCTTTCACTGCTTACACTGCTTCCACTGACCGTTTTGACGTAAAGGATAAGTAAAAAAGCAGTAGGAATTGAAATGAACAGTGCAACAGCAAGAAATGCTTGGTTATTGACTTCCATGATCTCCTGATTTTTACTTCGTTTCAAATAGCTCGAGATTTTATCTCATAGAGATGAATCTTTCAAGATCCATGAAATAGATGTATGTGATTTAATGAATAGAATCGGTTCGAGTAATGGAACCTAACTAACGGATTGAATGAATTATTCGATGGAAATAGTATAACATAATATTATCTTTTTTTTTATATGATTAATAGTCAAAACTTACGTGCATCATAAAACATTCCGATCAACGAAAGAATAGAATTCGTACGAATAATAACCTTCTGCTACCCTAGAAGACGTTCGTCAGACATGATCAGACATGAGAGGTATTTCGTTTAGATCTCCACGGTTTAGATTGAATATTAAGCCTATCCGCCGGTCCGGTGATTATATACCGGTCCGGTGATTATATAGAAGTATAATTCTATTCAATTTATCCAGAGGTCCACCCATGACCCTGGAATGAGAAGGACTATTCGGATAGTTCGTCCAGATCCTGACATGATCATTCTTGGAAATACAATAGAATGTCTGGAAATCCACTGGCTATCAATCATGAAAAATAAGTATTAGCATGAAATAGTTACAATATTCCTGGGGAAGAACAGAAGGAAGATCTACTGTAAATAATTGTGAATTATCTATAGGGATCTCCGTGGGATTCTTACTTAGGAGAACTACCTCTGTGTAACCCTAAAACTCTGTGCTTTGTCACCCTAAAATCTATTTATTTCCCTTTTTTTTTTTTATTATTCGGGGAGGGAATAATATTTATTGCAGATTCACTATGATTATTAGATGTTATCCCCGTAAGAAGGGTCTTTTTCCAAACTGAATTATCGATCTGGTAAATGTATCTATGAGTATATCTATTCATATGAATAGATATACTCAAAATCTATATGAATAGATATACTCAATATCTGTATCAATAGATATACTCAATATTTATATGAATAGTAAATACTCAATATCTATATGAATAGTAAATACTATTCTCTTTTTCACTCTTCTACGGGGATTAAGAGCTTCATTTATTAACTTATTGGATCGGGACTGACGGGGCTCGAACCCGCAACTTCCGTCTTGACAGGGCGGTACTCTAACCAATTGAACTACAATCCCAATACAGTACAGTTCATCATATTTATTTTATAGTAGGTGCTAGATAGCATCGTATAGATTACGTGAGTGCTAGGTCAATTAAATATCTTATCCTTCCCTTTCATCTTTGAAAGTATCAATCCACATGGAATTGGGCACATATCCATATCAATTTCATAGATAGAGTATCGGGAGGGGGGGAGAGTTCAATAACCAATTATCTTTTCATCTATGATTGGCATGAATATATCATACCGATAGATTGGTACTGATGATATTGGTTGGGTCGAGCTGGATTTGAACCAGCGTAGGCATATCGCCAACGGATTTACAGTCCGTCCCCATTAACCACTCGGGCATCGACCCAGGAACAAGAAAGTTATTGAAAGTCTTTAGGTTAATATACTGAACGAATGGGTATCCTATTTCATGGTACCCCTAGGGGAAGTCGAATCCCCGTTGCCTCCTTGAAAGAGAGATGTCCTAATCCGCTAGACGATAGGGGCCGCCAATTCTCATCTCATAATATGAGAGTTCCCCGGAAGTTGTCAATAGTATTGACAGAATTATTAATAATCTTCTTATTGGTTTCTTATCCTTATTATTCGCTCATTCATAAACTTTTATATCTACTACAAAATAAAGAATCCACCCAGAGAGGGTTTGCTCGTATATACCAATAAAAAAGGTTTCCTTATGGGAAAAAATCCTTTGTGCATTGCTCGGATATGCCTATACATTCCGTTGAATCAGAAGGTTTAACAACACAACAATGGAAAATATTTGAAAAATGTCCCATCCATATTGCGTTCATGTGTGATAAGGATCCTTCGGACTCACCGTACGTACGGAATTTAGATATATTGGTTCTGGGAGCGAAAGGGAGGTATATACCGGACAATTCTTTTTTTTTTTTTTTTTTTCATTTTTTTTAGAAAAAGTTAAGCACTATACCCTAATATGGGAACGTAAAGTATATTGGGAACATAAAGTATACGAAGTTGTGTTACACATGGATTTTTCCATCTTGGAGAAAAGGGTATTGGTTCTTAACCTATCTGGAAATAAATAGAGCTTTGGATGGATCAGAGATCCATTTCAAATATCCTTTCACTATTTGAGTTAATAATGTAACGAATCACACTCACTTTTATCACTAAACTATACATGCCACAATCCTATTGACAGATATTCCGTCACTTCTTTCCTTCCTTTCACATTTGAATCCAATTTTGGAATTCCTTAATTCTTTCTCTTCCATTTCCTAGAGAGAACAAAGGATTCTATTGATTCTAGGTTTTTATTTCCTCTTGGAATTTTTTTCTCAACTCCTCTAATCTTATACAGGAATAATGTTTACACCTGGTGAAATGATGTCTTCTACAAAATGTAGAAGGATTCTATTTCACCAATCTTGGATTAAGAAAGAAAAGAATTGGTGAAATATATCGCCATCTTTCAAAATGGAAGGGGTTTCCTTACAACCATTGATCTTCTTAGGAGATAGATTCTATCCGGGAACATATTCCTCTTTTCAATTTTTCTACAATTTGTAGAAGAATGATATTCGAAGAATTTTGTTAGAAAAGAATTGAATTCTTTATCATTCTTTTTCGAAAGATCTTCCTCTTCTGAGAGAGAAGGGAGGATTCCATTGAGTCGAGGTTGTTCATCTTCATTTTTATTTTATCTGAGAGCCATAAACTGGAACGGATCCATATTTTGAGCTCTCAATCTTTGTTTATCTCTTTCCGTTGTCGCTCTCTCATAGTAATAACATCTTGAAGGTTTGCAAGGATAACTCGGTATATATACTATATGGTAATTAACCCGGGTCTAGGATTAACTAATTGTCTGGCACCGGGAATGGTGGGAGCCATACCTAATAAAAAAAAAAAAAAGAAAATGATCCGAACGCATTGAAAGTCAATACAATAGGACCTGGCCGATTTATTTATTAGCTATTTTAGCAATATGAACATATTTTTTTCAGGCATAACATAACTTGTTTCCATTCGCTTCATATCAGCTCAGCGCGGAGTTTCCAGTATAGCCATCCCTACCCTACTCTATGGATCATGTGCATCCAATTTGTTGCCCATATATCGTAGTAGACTCATTCATTACTATATGATGGGGGGCCCTTTTAACTCAGCGGTAGAGTAACGCCATGGTAAGGCGTAAGTCATCGGTTCAAGTCCGATAAAGGGCTGATGTTTCCTACGAAGAAGGTCCGGGTGTCCGTTTCTCATCTATAGAAATTTTTTCATTGAAATATGAAAAAAAAAAAAAAGAATAATAAAGTTTTGCAGATTGGTTTGGTAGATCCCACGAACGAACAAGCCATCAACATGGTTCGGTTAAAATGTAATTTATAGAGATCTATCTTGGGATTTCTTTTCTTTTTTTATCTTGATACTCAGAACTTTTCCATCCGAACAACTCCGGGGGGGGGGGTATTTTATCAGAAGGTCATTGTTTCAAATGATCGAGGCTGCATCGACAAGTTCGACTATATCTGCTTGTCACATATTAAGATTCAGTGAATCTAGACCATTAGAACGAAGGAAGTATCTTGGAACATGCGTTCATCGATGCTTTTACTAGGGTTGAGAAGTAGATCTTTTACATCTGTACTATCCAATCTCATAGTAGTAAAAAGAGATAATATGTTTGTTGTCTTTCAATTCATTTGAAAGAAAGTTTGATGCAGGTTAATCGGAACAGGATTGGTAGGCGTCAAAACGTATCAAATCTTTCACGTATAAGTTCCTTATGAGCCCGGGCTCATTCCGATATAACATGATTTCGGACAGATCTATTGTCTAGCCGAATAGAGATCTATTTGTAACGGGGCAGAAGGCGGCTTCTTTTGGGCCGCAATCCACATAATTTTTGAGCAAGGGGTTATATAGTTTCGTCCCAACAGACTTATTTATTCTATTGTTCTAAAACGCATTCCATTAAATATGTGTATTCTATAGTGGAGTAGATTAAAGTAAATGTTGGTTGGTCCAGATTTCAATCCAATATGCGTAGCCGGTAGATTGCATGTTTGTGGTATGTTACCAGAACGGAACTAGAGGGAAAAGTGTTTTTCCCAATATCAAAAATAATGGGTCTGGAAAACCATGTGATGATCTTAGGTGAAGAAAGAGAACGAACCCAAGGTTTGTCTTTAGCTAGGATGGATCAAATCCAAAGAATTTTCCTTTCCGGGTATTTAAAATATCCATTTATCACTTATATGGTTCAAGAATATATTTTATTTACCACACATAACATAACATATTGTATAAAATCTTAGTTGATAAAGAAAAGATCTTCGCCCCGATCTTTAGCAAAGGGATTGAACGAACGGAAGAGGACTTCGTTCAACCCCAACGGAATGCGTTGCATTTGGATGGAGCTAAAACGCCACATGTCCGATCGATACTTTGACGGAACTATGGATTGCTTTAAACATATGAGATTCGAGATAACTCCCAAGTTTATCGAAGAGCTAGTGATATTCGAGATAACTCCCAAGTTTATCGAAGAGCTAGTGATAAAAATGAACAAAAAAAAAAAAAGAAATGTGATACAATATATAAAATATCGTGACAAATTACCCGCTTTTCCCGTGGTTCCGAACTAGCCGATCTTAGAATGGAAATTCTAATAATGGGAATTTTAACGAACATTGTGCAAATCCAAACAATATAGTATGGAATACCTCAATCCTCTATCTATATTTGTATGTAGAATTTCAAAGTGCCTTGAAAAGAAAATAAAAAACGCCTTGTTTCTTTTTAGTTCCAGTTATACAATCCGAACTATTTTTATTGGACAGATTAGATCAAACAGATACTTCTTAGATCCCCTGTTTGTTATAGATTCCCTTGAGAATAAAAGGGAAGGAGGAAGCAATTAATCATACTGGCTAGGAATCCCCTACACCTGATTTATCATATTCCAATGATCGATCCTAATAACTTACTATTCGATCGAACGAAGGCCAAGATCCAATAGATTGGGATCAATCATTAGAACTTTGGGTCTATCGGAAGTGGATTAGTAACCCCCAAAAATGTAATGGATGATGATTGGATATTATCATGTCAGTCGTTACTTAACTTATTTTATCCCCCCTTTTTTTTTTTTTTGAATGAAAAAAGGTTTGTTTACAGGTGTGATCATCTGGTATCGGATCAATCTCGATCGATGAGGAATAATAATCTGCCTGCCCTGTTCCAACGTTCCTAGCCATCAATCTTGATAAGAACATAGAATAGTTTCTATGATCCGAAAAACTCTTCAGGGCCAAGTCATAGGGACTATGATAGGATATATATATAATAATAGTGTAACTTAGTGGAATGTATAGGGCTATACGGGCTCGAACCGTAGACCTTCTCGGTAGAACAGATCAAAATTCTTATTATCAAAATAATTTGAACTGTTCCAAGAACCCAACATGCATTTTATCGCATTGGGCTCTTTCATTAACTGATGGAAAGATCGGTTAGTTTGCCATTCTCCTCTTTCCAGGAAGATACTAATATGGCTCCGTGTGCCCCAAATTATTACCCTTCGGAAGCAATCCCAAAGTTATTCAAAAGGTTTCCTTGACGTAGGTCTGCCTTGCTCGGGCATAGATTGACTCAAATAGAGTCTCCTCTATCGCTCCAAAAAGAAAATATGACACTTCATACACCTAAAAGTTCATAGAGCGAAAAGAATCTATTTTGAGGTCCCCGTATTATACTCATTATGCCTGGCATTGAACGGAGCTGGGATTGACCATATCAATTAGATTCGTAATTCGAATCGAATCGAACTTCATCTTTGTCATGCTATTGTTCCCCAGAGAAACAAATTGATAGAGTAAGACTATTTCACATAGAATCTATTTCGTGGATCGGACGAATCGATAAACTCTCTCGAAAACCATTGGCGCACGTGTAAACGAGGTGCTCTACCTAGCTGAGCTATAGCCCTTCCTTGCCAATCTTGGTGATACATTACTATACTAACCAGATGGATCACTTTCTGTCAAGGTAGATATTGAATGATTGGATACTATGATCCAATACGTTCTAATAAGTTCGATCGGTGCCAGGGACACATTGTCTATACGTTCAATTCCATTTAGAATCGTTTATAAGTCCAACTCTACCTATGAGAATAAATGACCCACTTAACTCAGTGGTTAGAGTATCGCTTTCATACGGCGAGAGTCATTGGTTCAAATCCAATAGTAGGTAAACTTATTAGATACCATTGAGGAGTCGATGGCATCTAATAAGTTTTACTCCACTTGTTTGGATCGAGACGGAACATTGAATCCATTATAATATCATTATAGGAAGAAAATTTTTAATTAGAGACGGGGAGGCTAGCACTGATAGCCTCTAATCGCGTTCTAGCTCTTTTCAGAGCTACATCAGCCTCAATTGCTTGTCTTTTACCTTCGGCTCGAGCTAAATCATCTTTAGCTTTTTGAAAAGTTTCCTGGGCCTCTTGGAGATCGATGTCAACATCTCTCTCTGCATTATTTACCAATATGGTAATTCTATCATTGTCTATCTTGGCGAAACCGCCCATCAAAGCCATAGTCGACCACTTTCCATTGAGACGTATTTTCATAACTCCTATATCTACAGCTGCCACAAGTGAAGCATGGTTGGGTAATACGCCAATTTGACCACTATTAGTAGATAGAATTATTTCTTTCACTTCTGAATCCCAAACGACTCGATTAGGAGACAGTACACGAAGATTTAGGGTCATTTTCAGAATTAACTTTCCACTTTGTAGTTCATAGCCTTCGCGGTAGCTTCATCAATGTTACCCACCAAATAAAAAGACTGTTCGGTAAGACCATCTAATTCTCCGGAAAGGATCATTTGAAACCCTTTAATTGTTTCCATGAGACCAACATATTTGCCCGGGGAACCTGTGAATACCTCTGCTACAAAAAAGGGTTGTGATAGGAAACGCTCAATCTTTCTTGCTCTTGCTACGATTAAACGATCTTCTTCCGATAATTCGTCCAGTCCAGGAATGGCTATAATGTCTTGAAGTTCCTTATAACGTTGTAAAGTTTGCTTAACCCCTTGCGCAATTTCGTAATGTTCTTCGCCTACGATCCAAGGTTGGAGCATAGTCGATGTTGAATCTAAAGGATCCACTGCTGGATAGATACCTTTGGCAGCTAATCCTCTCGATGGTACGGTAGTAGCATCTAAATGTGCAAATGTTGTAGCAGGAGCAGGGTCGGTCAAGTCGTCAGCAGGTACATAAACTGCTTGAATCGAGGTTATGGATCCCTTTTTTGTGGAAGTAATTCTCTCTTGCAAAGAACCCATTTCCGTGCCAAGGGTTGGCTGATAACCCACGGCGGAAGGCATTCTGCCTAATAGGGCGGATACCTCTGATCCCGCTTGGACAAAGCGGAAGATGTTATCTATAAATAATAATACGTCTTGCTCATTGACATCTCGGAAATATTCGGCCATGGTTAGAGCAGTTAAACCAACTCTCATACGAGCTCCTGGTGGTTCATTCATCTGACCATAGACCAAAGCCACTTTTGATTCTGATATTTTTTGTTCATTAATTACTCCCGATTCTTTCATTTCCATGTAAAGATCATTCCCTTCGCGGGTACGTTCTCCTACTCCCCCAAATACAGATACCCCTCCATGAGCCTTAGCAATGTTGTTGATCAACTCCATAATGAGTACTGTTTTACCCACTCCAGCTCCTCCGAATAAACCGATTTTTCCTCCACGGCGGTAAGGAGCCAAAAGATCTACTACTTTAATGCCTGTTTCAAAGATGGATAATTTTGTATCCAACTGTGTAAAGGCGGGAGCAGATCTATGAATAGGAGATGTTGTGCGAGCATCTACAGGACCCAAATTATCAACAGGTTCTCCAAGAACATTGAAAATTCGTCCAAGAGTGGCTCCACCAACTGGAACACTCAGAGGAGCTCCCGTGTCAATCACTCTCATTCCTCTCGTCAAACCATCTGTAGCACTCATAGCTACAGCTCTAACCTTATGATTTCCTAATAATTGTTGTACCTCACAAGTAACCTGAATTTCCTGACCGGTTGTATCTTGACCCTGAACTATTAATGAATTGTAAATATAAGGCATATTACCTGGAGGAAAAGAGACATCCAGTACTGGGCCAATGATTTGAGCAATACGTCCCACATTTTTTTCCACAAGTGCGGAAACCCCGAGAACAAGAGAATTGGTTCTCATACAAAAATGGAAAGAATATCCATGAAGAATATATATATATATAAATATGATTTTTCCAATATCATCAAAAAAAAAAAAAAAAAAAATGTTCCGTATCGGATCGATCAGATCAGTCAATAATGAATGGGAGTTACCACCTTAGTAATAGCCTACTTTTTTTTTGAAAAGTTTGAATTCATTCATATTTGGAATATGAAGTAAGTAGATGGATAAGGATCATGCAGAAGTGTTCAATTCATCTATAACTAGAACCAATTTATCCATAACTTAAACCGAAAATACTTCACAGATCATCTGTGAAATTTGAAACTTGAACGCTATTCATGACCTTTCTCTCATTGGTCGTTATCTCTTCTCTTCGTACGCACATCTGTTCCCTATTCTATATGTATTTTCATATGGACAATTCGCACCATTATGATATGATCAAAGGTCGATTCGGTTCCTTAAATTCATTAATGAACTAGTTTAACAGCTGAAAGGTGCTCGGGTCAATCCATGGAAGAATAACTTCAAAAGCAAAAATTGGCTTGCGTCATACATCAAAATCGGGTTGTGTCATACATCAAAATTGGGTTGCGTCATACATAAAGAACATTATACAATGAGAGTGTATTTAGCAGATCTTATTGTCCAATAACAGGCGACTGTTTTGTAGTATATTTCTGTTAAAATTGATTGTTGACGTTTGATCCATGTCGAGCAGACCTCGTCCTTGCGATAAATCATTTTTAATAAAGGAGGGACTTGACTTATGTCACCAAAAACAGAAACTAAAGCTAGTGTCGGATTCAAAGCTGGTGTTAAAGATTACAGATTAACTTATTATACTCCTGAATATCAGACCAAAGATACGGATATCTTGGCGGCATTCCGAGTAACTCCTCAACCTGGGGTGCCGCCCGAGGAAGCGGGAGCAGCAGTAGCTGCTGAATCTTCCACCGGTACATGGACCACTGTTTGGACCGATGGACTTACCAGTCTTGATCGTTACAAAGGGCGATGCTATGACATCGAGCCCGTTGCTGGAGAGGAAAGTCAATTTATTGCCTATGTAGCTTACCCCTTAGACCTTTTCGAAGAAGGTTCTGTTACTAACTTGTTCACTTCCATTGTAGGTAATGTATTTGGATTCAAGGCCCTACGGGCTTTACGTTTGGAAGATTTGCGGATTCCCCCTGCTTATTCCAAAACTTTTCAAGGTCCACCTCATGGTATCCAAGTTGAAAGAGATAAATTGAACAAATATGGCCGTCCTTTGTTGGGATGTACTATCAAACCAAAATTGGGTCTATCGGCTAAGAACTATGGTAGAGCAGTTTACGAATGTCTTCGTGGTGGACTCGATTTTACCAAGGATGATGAGAACGTAAATTCCCAACCATTCATGCGCTGGAGAGATCGTTTTGTCTTTTGTGCGGAAGCAATTAATAAGGCTCAGGCTGAGACGGGTGAAATTAAAGGACATTACTTGAATGCTACTGCAGGTACATGTGAAGAAATGATGAAAAGGGCAATATTTGCAAGAGAATTAGGAGTTCCTATCGTCATGCATGACTATCTGACGGGAGGTTTTACCGCAAATACTAGTTTGGCTCATTATTGCCGAGACAATGGTCTACTTCTTCACATTCACCGCGCGATGCATGCAGTTATCGACAGACAAAGAAATCATGGTATGCATTTCCGTGTACTGGCTAAAGCATTGCGTATGTCCGGTGGAGATCATGTTCACGCCGGTACTGTAGTAGGTAAACTTGAAGGGGAACGAGACGTCACTTTAGGGTTTGTTGATCTACTGCGTGATGATTTTATCGAAAAAGATCGAAGTCGTGGTATTTACTTCACTCAAGATTGGGTATCTATGCCAGGTGTCCTGCCCGTAGCTTCAGGAGGTATTCACGTTTGGCATATGCCTGCTCTGACCGAGATCTTTGGAGATGATTCCGTACTACAGTTTGGTGGGGGAACTTTGGGACACCCTTGGGGAAATGCACCTGGTGCAGTAGCTAATCGGGTTGCTGTAGAAGCTTGTGTACAAGCTCGTAATGAAGGACGTGATCTTGCTCGTGAAGGTAATGAAGTGATCCGTGAAGCTTGTAAATGGAGTCCTGAGCTAGCCGCTGCTTGTGAAGTATGGAAGGAGATCAAATTTGAATTTGATACGATTGATTACTTGTAACTCAGTGACTTTCGTTCTACTAATTGCACTCGGCTCAATCTTTAACCACTACCACAAAGATTAAGCCAAATCGTGAACGGATATCTGGGATTTCAAAATATCAATATCTATATATCTATCTATATAGATATATCTATATAGATAGATATATATTTCCGAGGTCAAATATCTAAAACAGAGTGAGTCGATGAAAAGATAACGAATCCTACTCATATTTGAAATTGGTCTTATGGATCATTCGATAGGGTTGGTAGCTCAGTGGATCAGAGCTCATGGTTCCGGACCTTGAGGTCAAGGGTTCAAATCCCTTCTAGCCCAAAAGATTTTTTATTTGGGATTCAAATTGACTTTCATCACGGTATAGGAGAGATTCTTTCTTTATAAAAGAATAAAGGGTTCTATCATAATCTCGGATCGATACTTCGCTTCGGATTCCTAATCAATAATGAATGGAGATTATTAATCAATGATTCATTCCACTATTGATTAATAATTCTAATCATTTTATTTATACGACTTCTCTTAATACAAAATAAGATAGGAAAAGTAACAATCTTCACCTTTATATGTAAAACTCTATGTCTATAAGGGAATGGTTCGAAGACAGGCGTAAAATAACTGGATTACTAAAAGATTCGGTCGAAGGGGATAGTAAGGACGTTAATGAGACGGATAATCAAAATAAGAAAAATATTGATTACGTTAAAATTAATAGATTATGGGTTCAATGCGACAATTGCGAGAGCTTGCTCTATATAAGATTCTTGAGAGAGAATAAAAGTGTTTGTGAAGAATGTGGATATTATCTGCAAATGAATAGTTCAGATAGAATCGAACTTATAATTGATCGTGACACTTGGTGTCCTATGGATGAAGACATGTACACTCTAGATGTTCTTCAATTTCATTCTGAGGATGAACCTTCTAATTCTGATCCTCTTAATTCTGAGGATGAACCTTATAGTGATCATATCACTTCCTGTCAAATAGAGACAGGTTTAACTGATGCTATTCAAACAGGCATAGGTAAATTAAATGGTATTCCTATCGCACTCGGAGTTATGGATTTTAAGTTCATGGGAGGTAGTATGGGCTCTGTAGTAGGTGAGAAAATAACCCGTCTAATCGAGCGCGCTACCGAGGAATCTCTTCCAGTCATTATGGTGTGTGCTTCCGGAGGAGCACGCATGCAAGAAGGAAGTTTTAGTTTAATGCAAATGGCTAAAATAGCTTCTGCGTTACATATTCATCAGAAGGATAACAAGTTGTTATATTTCTCGATTTTGACGTCTCCGACAACCGGTGGAGTGACTGCTAGTTTTGGCATGTTGGGAGATATCATTATTGCCGAACCTAAAGCGTACATCGCATTTGCAGGTAAAAGAGTAATCGAACAGACATTAGGTCAGAAAGTGATTGAAGATTTTCAGGTGACTGAAAATTTATTTGATCATGGTTTGTTTGATCTGATTGTTCCACGTAATCTCTTAAAAGGTGTTCTAAGTGAACTATTTCGGCTTTACGGTCTTGTTCATAGAAACAAATGAACGTTTAGTTTTGTTCCTTGTAAAAAAAAGGATAAAATCGAGTTCCTTGTAACGAAAGTGAAAGTGATAAAGTTTCTTATCGCGGTGAAATAATTATTTATTGAAGATAATTGCTTTTCACTCCTTTCTTACCAACAATTTTTGATTATCAATCCTATACTAACAATAAATATAGCCTTCACTCTCCGAAATAAGATAAAAATTGGTCAGGATTCATGTTCTTACACTATTATATATTATATAGTATGAATAAGTGATGTAATTAATATATCTATATTCTAATAGAGAAAGAAGATCCTCATTGTTGAACTCGGGATCTTATTCAAAAACAATTTTGGATCCAGCTTTAAATCAATTTTCGGGATTTTTGGATTGGAAGAGACAGCGAAAGGAACAATATTTGCGTACATTTATTCTATTGCATACATGTATTCTATGAAGAAGGACGAATAGGACTGCTCATTTGGTCCCATCACTTATTTGATCTTATAATCATTCCTTGTAATATGGATAAACATTTCATTTATTAACTAAGGTACTCGTTCTATGATAATTCCTAGCCTACCCTCTATTTTCGTGCCTTTAGTCGGCTTATTACTTCCGGCAATTACAATGGTTCTTTCTCATCTTTATATTCAGAATGACGAGATTTTATGAATATGATAAATTAAGATTTAAGAAATGGGTTCGGATCTTTCAATTGCAGCAGAACAGATAGGATATCTATATCTATTTCAGATTATATGAGATAGGACCCTTATAGACACAAAATAGGTATAAATATCCATATGTATTTATTCATATTCATATATGAATGTGGATAAATCTTACAATTATATAATATATGTATATATATATATATAAAATTCATTTTATATTCATTAATATCTATTTACATATACATATAAAATCTATGTATGTGTAAATAGATAGGTATTGATAAATATGTTAATATGGATGGTCTGTTATATTTTTGAATATGGCATACATTTCTATTCCTGGAGATATTTATACTCCTCTGATCCAGTGTTGTTTCATACATTTTGAAATGAAGGACTTATTTGGAATAAACGGTAAGAATTTACAAGAACATAAACTTGGCTGACTTGACTGAAATGTTAGCTATGTATATATATACCTAGTTCATAATAGTTTGGGAACCAAAGGATGAAAAACTTGGTCATTCCCTCAACTTCAATAGGATGGAATTTAATACAATTTTTTATGAATCGTCGATCCAAATGGCTCTGGATAGACCCTATAAAAGGGTCTCGAAAAATAAGTAATTTCTTTTGGGCTTGTATCCTCTTTCTGGGTTCACTAGGATTTTTCCTGGTAGGGATTTCGAGTTATTTTGGTAAGAACCTGATACCCCTATTGTCATCTCAGCAAATACTCTTTGTTCCACAAGGGATTGTAATGTGTTTTTATGGTATTGCAGGTCTGTTCATTAGCTCTTATCTGTGGTGCACAATTTTGTTCGATGTGGGTAGTGGCTATAATAAGTTTGATAAAAAAACAGGAATTGCATGTCTTTTTCGTTGGGGATTTCCCGGAAGATATCGTCGTATTTTACTAAAATTTAGTATGAAGGATATTCAGATGATCAAAATGGAAGTTAAAGAAGGTATTTCCCCTCGTCGTGTTCTTTATATGGAAATAAAGGGCCTACAAAACATTCCTTTAACTCGTATTGGTGATAATTTGAACCTAAGGGATATCGAACAGAAAGCTGCCGAATCAGCCCGTTTCTTGAATACATCCATTGAAGGGTTTTGAAATGAACCGGGGATAATTCTTTATCCTCGACATAAATTTGAATGTAAAGACATTTGAATATGGATCGGATCAAGGAACATGAATCAATATCCAATCAGGAAATTTTCATATATATATATGAAAAATTTTTTTTTTTCATTTTTAAAGAGCATTTTTAATCTTTGGAAATAACTGGGGAAAGATTTGTAAAGGATCGATCCAGTGATCAGAATTCAAAGGATCTTGGGAATTAATAACACTTATTTTACTTCAAGTTATTCTTGAGTCAGATGGAATGGAAAAAAGAACTAGATAATTGGTCCAGATAGAAACGATCTGGAATGATCGGATATCTGGGAACGATCTCCTCCTTATGCTCCGTCTCGCTCATTTGGAGCGAACCTTTTATTCTCCGAGGATATGTTTTCTCGGGGTAAAACAATTATGCAATAGATCAATCTATGGGTCCCATACCTAATTCTATCACTCGTACTTTGTCTAGATTTCGGACAGAACTGACGAGTGAATCAGGTTTGTTAGCGATTCGCGAATTGGAAGTGGCCGAATATAAAGCATCAGCTTCCCTACGATATCTCGCATGTTTAGTAGTACTGCCCTGGTTAATTCCTATTTCATTACGGAAAGGGTTGGAGCCTTGGGTTACAAATTGGTGGAATACTGGTCAATCTCATAAAATTTTTGATTATCTTCAGGAAGAAAATGCTCTAGGAAGATTTGAGAAAATAGAAGAACTATTTCTATTAGAAAGAATGTTGGAAGATTCTTCGGGAACACATTCACAAGATCTTCGTATAGAGATGAAAAAAGAAACGATCCAATTGGTCGAAATGTACAATGAAGATTGTATCCAGATAATCTCACATTTATTAACAAATCTAATAGGTTTTGCTTCCATAAGTGCTTATCTCATTCTGGGTAAGAAAAAAATTGCCATTATAAATTCTTGGATCCAAGAATTATTCTATAGTCTGAGCGATACAATGAAAGCTTTTTCCATTCTTTTAGCAACCGATCTATGTATTGGGTTTCATTCGCCCCATGGTTGGGAAATGATGATCGATTCGATCTCCGAAAATTATGGATTTGCCCATAACGAACGAATCATATCTGGTCTTGTTTCAACTTTTCCAGTCATATCAGATACGATTTTTAAATATTGGATCTTTCGTCGTTTAAATAGTATATCTCCGTCACTTGTAGTAATTTATCATTCGATGAATGAGTAAAGAATAGGTTTTTTTATGATCGACAACAATTGAAACATAATAATAAAGTTTGTTTTCCGTGTTCAGAAATTAGCTATTCCTCCCCCTCAGTCTTCTCCTGGTACGAGACTTTTGATTTCTTACTTTTAGGTTTGGTTCAATCAATATAGTAGCAAAATTTTTGACAGGTAACTATGATAGCTACCTACTCTCACCCAAAAAATGATTTGGAACCAATAATTGAACCATGCAAAATAGAAAGAATTATGGCTGGACGAAAAAGATGACTTGGTTAATTTCCGTCCTGGTCATGATACATATCATAACTCGGACATCCATTTCGAATGCATATCCCATTTTTGCACAGCAGGGTTATGAAAATCCCCGAGAAGCAACTGGACGTATTGTATGTGCCAATTGTCACTTGGCCAAAAAACCTGTAGATCTTGAGGTTCCGCAGTCCGTTCTTCCCAATACCGTATTTGAAGCAGTTGTTAAGATCCCCTATGAGACGCAAATGAAACAAGTTCTTGCTAATGGTAAGAAAGGGGGTTTAAATGTAGGAGCTGTTCTAATTTTACCCGAGGGCTTTGAATTAGCCCCTCCGGATCGTATTTCTCCTGAGATTAGAGAAAAGATGGGTAATCTTTATTTTCAGAACTATCGTCCCAATCAAAAAAACATTATTGTAATAGGTCCTGTTCCTGGTCAAAAATATAGTGAACTTGTGTTCCCCATCCTTTCACCAGATCCTGCTACTGATAAAGAAGCTCACTTCTTGAAATACCCCATATATGTGGGTGGTAATAGAGGAAGAGGACAAATTTATCCCGACGGGAGTAAGAGTAACAATACGGTCTATAGCGCTTCAGCAACAGGAAGAGTGAGCAAAATTTTACGTAAACAAAAGGGTGGATATGAGATAACTATTGAGAATACATCAAACGGTGGACAAGTGGTTGACATTGTACCTCCAGGACCGGAACTTCTTGTTTCAGAAGGCGAATTGATCAAGGTCGATCAACCATTAACGAATAACCCTAATGTGGGTGGATTTGGTCAAGGAGATGCAGAGATAGTACTTCAAGATCCATTACGTGTTAAAGGTCTTTTATTATTCTTTGCATCTGTCATTTTAGCACAGATATTTTTGGTCCTTAAGAAGAAACAATTTGAGAAAGTTCAATTGGCCGAGATGAATTTTTAGGTCTATCTATTTTTGAAGTTGACTGATTGGATCAAAAATGAATACCCCTTCGGAGATGGAGATCCTTTTATCCTACTTCTCTCTTATATATTCTTGGGAAAAAGTATATTTAGATATATTGACTTTTTGAATAGGGAGTGGGTGATTCAATAAGCACTGGAACAGATCAACTTGTCGAACGATCCCCATATGCTATGCTATATCGTGTACTATATACATGCCATTCCCTTCTTTCCTTGCCCATGTTAAAAAGAAACGATCCGGAAAATAGATAGATAGATCGCAGGGAGGAAAGATGAGGAGAATAACTAAGTCATCTTGATTGAAGAAGATTCCTATTTTCTCTGATCCCATTCTTTATCCTATCCGATTATTCCTCTTCGAAAAGATTCGGAGAAATTATCCGGTTTATCATCGAGATAAGAGGAACTAATCGGGTTTCCGATCCTGTCCTATTCGTCAATTCCTTTCCTTATACTGAGGAATTTCAAAAATGAATAAAGAAGGAAGAGCAGACAAGTAAGGGGCAATATAACTCATTAAGCAAAACAACCCTATAAAACTTTTGATAGGGTTCGTTCCTAATGAGAGAAAACGAATAAAAGGTGTTTTTCCTCCTCTTTTATTTTGTAAGCCAAAATAAGAGAATAAAAGATTCTATCCGCACATTTAGATTCTCATAGTTTGGGCTTTTACAGAAACTTCACAGAATTTCCGATCAGAGAAATGAGCAAATATTGAGTAATTCATATTCTCCGTTTCCCTGTTGTTCCTTCGACAGAGATTGAAATTGGATCGATCCAAACTTTTTTTTTTTATCATATAGCGAAAGAATAGATTGGCTCATCACTTGACTAAAAGGCATTGAATGGAGTAAATGACGGAGTCATTGTATTAATATGAATCTTCTCTTCTAATTCATATTAATATAGAAGAGAAGATTCATAAAAAAGAGATTTTGATAAGACCTTACCCTTCAAAGAAGGGTAAGGCTTTATCAATTTTTCACTTTCGCATGTATAGTATTCCCCACAGTAAGTGCATTTCCCCTACTATAGGGATGACCCTAATCCGGAATATGAACCATAGAAAAAGATACCCAGTAGACCAATCACGATAATACCAGTTACAGTACCTATCAACCAAAGAGGGATCCTTCCAGTGGTATCGGCCATTTATCTTACTCCCTTTCACATTTTCTTAAGTGGTAATGCTCGAGACATAAACAGTCATAGCATATATAATTATGAGTATTGGATCTTTCCGAATGGAGTTAGAAGATTCTCATTGTTCCTAATTGAACAAATAATTAGAGAATAGAACAGCAAGTACAAAAATGAGTAGCAACCCCCAGTAGAGGCTGGTACGATTCAATTCAACATTTTGTTTGTTCGGGTTTGATTGTGTCATATCTACATACTTTCTTTAGATAGAGTTTATCGCTGGATGAACTGCATTGCCGATATTGATCCCAAGAAAAAAACTGTAGGGACAGCTAGCCCGTGAACGGCCAACCATCTAACTGTAAAAATCGGATAAGTTCTATCTATAGTCATGAGTGCCTCCTAAAAAGATCTAGTAAATTCATCGAGTTGCTCTAACGGATCGAAACGGCCAGTTACTAATGGAACCTCTTGTCGGCTTTCTGTGAAATACTCATTCGGCCGAGGGCTCCCGAACACATCATAAGCCAAACCCGTGCTGACAAATAACCAACCTGCAATGAATAGAGAAGGTATAGTAATGCTATGGATAACCCAGTATCTAATACTAGTAATAATGTCAGCAAAGGAGCGTTCTCCCGTATTCCCAGACATGCTCAGCTCCATATATTATTGTAAAGTCAGTCAAGGGGGAATTGATCCCATGAAAGATAGAGATCAGGAAATGGAAAACTACTGATATCTTCTCCAATCCTTGTTCGATTGTCAATGTTATACCAAGGGTATCTCTGAAGTCTACTGGACCAGTATAGCTAGCCTTCTTCCGACACAGCAATACAATTTTGATGAGTATCAAGAAGGAACGGGATAGAATGATTCTATTCCTGCCAGTGATTCCATCTCTGTTTGGTCAACTAAATCCCAACAGAAAAAAATGGAATATTGCATGTTCCGAGGGAACCCCTCAATCGATGTTGTAACAATTGCATAGACCATGGAAATTTTCGATCGGAATTAGCTTCTACAGGTGGCTGTAGAACCGAAAAAGAGGATTAGTGCCGCTAGGAGCAAAGGATATCAATCACTATCAATATCAATAAAACTAATCCAGAATATTATACTTTTACCCCTTCCTTTTTCACTCCGACATGACATTATGTCCGCGTAGATTATATCAGTAATTAAAATTGCACGGATCATTGGTGCTACGCAGATGTATGTCGCTCTTCCAATAGTATCTGACACACGTGGATTTATGCCACGGACTTATTATATAGTACCTTGTATTAAGAAGTAGGTATTACTTATTGGATAAAACCGAGTGGATAGTGCATGCAATAAAACCTAGTCAATTTTAGGTATGTTAAATTACGAGATACTCCTTGCAAGAGGTGGAATTCTTGTAATATCGGGCTCTACTGGCTATAAGAATGAATATGAAAAAAAAAAAAAAAAACCTAATCCATCTAGAGGATCGAATGATTGGATCAATAAGATCTATAATTTAAAGGACAAACCAGATATTAATATTCTTACACCTAAACGTTAAATTCACAAAACTTTGGCTATGTCTGTAGAATCAATTTTTACGGTCCAGTCTTTGGACCGATAGCTGCTACTGGTAAAAAAGATAATGTCAGGTGATCCAATCGTACTGATTTAGAATTTATTCACCCTTAAGAAGATTACGTTCGACAATTTGTGAAGGGGTTCGCGATTGCTATTCATGAATTACTCGATCAATGTGGGGATTTCTAGGATAATGAAGATAATTCCACCATAGATTTCCTCTCATCCATGTTCGTTCATACATATCTTATAGTAGATATAAGATTCTGAATTGGTACAAATTGGGACAATTGATCTTTTGTATTCTGATTTCAAGGTTATGAAAAGAAAAATTTAGGTAATTGTCTCATGAAGATATGTATAAACCATATTTCATTCAGTCCTTCCACGTCTACTATAATTAGTTATTTTGGTTTCTTATTGGCTTCTATAATTTTCACCCTAATCCTATTCATTAGCTCGAGCAAGATACAACTTATTTGAAATGAAGGAAGGGGAAACCCTCTCAGTTCACTATTTTCATTTGAACAATTTTGTTGATTCTCTCTATATAAATTTATGATCATTGAGATTCATATCAAATTCAGGGTACTATCCAGGATAGCTATTATCCCTACTTATTCCGTTGAATCGAAATGGTTGAGGCTTTGCCATCCGGAATTGTTTTAGGTCTAATTCCTATAACTTTGGCCGGATTATTCGTAACTGCATATTCACAATACCGACGTGGTGATCAATTGGATATTTGATCCGGAAATATTATCCCATTTCATTGGCTTGGCCTCCTACTTTTCCTGGGAGGTCAGAATCCATTGCTCGTTCCAGTTGAAACGGAATTATCGATAATCTAGAGGGTTTCATTCTCTAGGAACAAAATCACGCTCTGTAGGATTTGAACCTACGGCATCAGGTTTTGGAGACCTACGTTCTACCGAACTGAACTAAGAGCGCTTTCTTAAAAAATATGGAGATAAAGGGAATAAAAAATACCTTTCGTTGATACTCTACGAGTATCAAACATTTTTGCATCTGATACGATTCAATTATTTGATGTTCGATTCAAATCGATATAAAATGATCTTTCGTTCCTCTCTCTTTCCATAGAAAAGAAGGAATAGGTAGGGATGACAGGATTTGAACCTGCGACATTTTGTACCCAAAACAAACACGCTACCAAGCTGCGCTACATCCCTTCTAATCATTAGACAATGTTATTTTATATAATTTGAAATCTGTTTCCAATATTTGAACACCTTTAATTCTCTTTGGTCTCGTGGGTGAAAAGACTTTATACATGCATGTAGGGTCTATTATCTAGAATATAACTATGAATTAGCAAAATTTGGTTTGGTGATGAAACATCGTTTTCCTGTTCTATAAATAAGGACCCAGCCCGGATAAAATTATACATATATCCATAAGTTCCGAGTTTCCCCTACAAGAGATTCATAACTATTGGGTTTAATAACTTACGCATTATGATCGATAAGGAGAATTTACAATGCAAGATCTAAAGACCTATCTTTCCACAGCACCTGTGTTAGCTATTTTATGGTTCATATCTTTAGCCGGTCTATTGATAGAAATCAATCGTTTTTTCCCAGATGCTCTGACTTTGACTCTCTCTTTTTAATTTTTTTCCTCCCCCTAAAACCGAGGAAAAAAAAATTGTGTTAGATCTACTTTTCCTACCTCTTGGACAAATTAGTTGATTCAGCCCCAAATAGAGATCCAAGCTTTTTTTTTTTTTTTTGGGGGGGGGGGTAGAATCAAAGTAGAAATAAAGATCCAAAGGTTCTTTCCACATTTCATTTTGTAAGTACAACTGAAAACTCCTGATCAAGAATTTTTTTACTCAAAAATTTTTCATCGCGGGATCTCCGGTTATCAACAACTTCTATCCCTTTTTCCCTCTTTCTTTTTCAGATCAAAAGGAAAGTAGACCCAATATCTAGAGTAAGTTTATGGCCAAGAGCGGAGATGTAAGAGTAACAATTACTTTGGAGTGTACTAGTTGTACCCAAGATAGTGTTTATAAAAAATTCCCGGGAATTTCTAGATATACGACTCGGAAAAATCGACGCAATACACCTATTCGATTGGAATTAAAGAAATTTTGTCCCTATTGTTACAAGCATACCATTCACGGAGAAATAAAAAAAAGAGATTAAACTTACTACTCCTACCCAGGGATAAGAATAGATCACAGATATAAAAAGAAATGGTATTTCAACAAGATCTTTAATGGAACGATATTTTCAAAAGATTTTGAATAAATAGTATTCCAAAGGTTCATGAAACAAACTATGGATAAACCCAAGCGATATTTGGATAAACCCAAGCGATCTTTTCGTAGACATTTGACACCAATTCGTAGACATTTGTCACCAATTGGATCGGGAGATCGGATCGATTATAAAAATATGAGCCTAATTAGTCGATTTATTAGCGAGCAAGGAAAAATATTATCCGGCCGAGTTAATAGATTGACTTCAAAACAACAACGTCTGATGACTAACGCTATTAAACGAGCTCGTATTCTATCTTTGTTACCTTTTCTTTATAATGAAAACTAATTTGATCCATAGAAATGGGAAATGAACCTACTCCTTAATCAAATCGGAGCTGGTATATCTGTTCGATAAAGAGGCAGATCTTGAGTCTATTGTTGAAAAAGTTTACAGGATTTCATTCTTGGAAAATAATTGGATTTCATTCTTTTTATTTTGTTTATTTCTAATCCAATATTGAAAATATTGAAATGGTTCTACCTTCCCGGAGGGAATTCTCCGGGAGAATCTGTTATATCCATTCCATCTTTATCTATTTCTTTCATTTATATCTAACCTATTTCATCACACGATAAGTTCTTTCTTCAAGATGGTGGAAAAGCAATTACTATCTAATACAGCTATTTGCGCAAGTGTTTTACGATTTGGAAGCAACTGCCTCTTATACAAATATTGGATGAATCTGTTATAAGAGACTCCATTGGCACGGGCTGCTGCATTGATCCGAGTAATCCACAAACGACGAAGATCTCTCTTGCGTTTACCTCTATCTCGATGGGCGGAAGCTAAGGATCTATCTTTTCGTTGGTTAGCAGTTCGAAAAAGTTTCGAATGGGCCCCTCGAGAGCCTGATACAAATGCAAGAATCTTTTTCCGACGTTTTCGAGCTATATATCCACGTTTCACTCTGGTCATTGAAGTTTACTCTTATGAATCGCTAATCTTTTTCTCGGTTAGTCATTTTTTTTTTTCATTGAGAATCAAACTGATTCTTCTTATTTAGAAAAGAAAAGTTCCAATGGCTTTTGCTACTGCAACCTTCCCAACCATAATTCCCTTTAGATAGGCATCTTCTGGGTAGGCAAGGACTGGGACCTTGTACTGAGAATGAGAAAAAATCATGGGTTTCATCGTTTCTATGGTTCTTTCTCCAACGGTAAGGTCCTCTTTATACGCCGGAGCTTCTTATTCATTTCCGAACTATGAAATAAGTATGTTATTGGTAACTTGTACGGTTTACCATCTCCAGCTCTACTCTTTAATCATCAAGTAATAAATACTTTCATTACAAGATCTATTCATACAGTAACGACATGTAATTCTGGGGTTGGCCAGATAGCTGACCCTGTTGTTCCGTTCTCGCAGCAATATGAGCATAAACTTTATGCTTCTAAAATTTGCATGATTTCCCCGCTCAATGGATTGATGACCATTCGCTACCAATGAGGAATTGCTTTTCATCCCGCATAAAGGTGATTGGATTTGCACCAATGGAAACCATAAATTTCATCCCCGGTAAGGTTAGATGATGGATCTGTACTTGGTTACAGCGGGAAAATGATTATGTTATTCCGTTGTAATAATTTCCCAGTCTGTTTGAGTCAGCTTTTGATCCAAACGAGTCGCACATACACCCTAGCACATACTCCTCTACGCTGAGGACATCCTCGAAGAGCAGGAGATTTTTTTCTATTCTCTATTGGCTGTCTTGCATTTCTAATAAGTTGTTGAATAGTGGGCATTCTGGCCGGATTGTATGCGGAATTGATTGGTTCAGATTGATCCTAACCATATCGGGTTATTATGAAATGAATCACTTTCCCCCTTTTTTTTTTTAGGGAACATAGAGATCAAATTACAGTTCATTTTAAAAGAAATGAAAAAAAAAAAAAAAAAGAGGATCTTCCGCTACGAGATCAACCTTCCGCTACGGCATCAACAATGCCATAAGCTCGAGCTTCTGTTGCTGACATAAAAACATCTCTGTTCAGGTCCCGTTGAATGACCTCTCCAGGGTTGCTTGTTCTTTCTATATAACATTTTGTTATGTAATCACGAAGCATCGTTACGTGTTGCGATTCCTTATGAAAATCTGCGGCCGGTCCGTCATAATAGGAACTAGCAGGTTGGTGGATCATAACCCTAGCGTGAGGTAATGCTATACGTTTAGTAATTTCTCCCCCGATTAGGATGAAAGATCCCATCGAAGCGGCTACCCCCATACATATTGTATGTACATCTGGTACTATTATTTGCATAACATCAAAAAGACCTACTCCCGGTATTACTGATCCACCGGGACAGTTAATAAATGAGAAAATATCTTTATTTGCATCTTCTGCACTCAAATATACCATGAGACCCATGAGTTGATTTGCAATCTCGTGATTTATATCCTGAGCCAAAAAAAGTAATCTCTCTCGATAAAGTCGGTTGTATAAGTCAACCCAATTTGCATCTTCATCTCCAGGGGCTCGGAAAGGCACTTTTGGAACACCAACGGGCATTTGTTTTAATGGAAAGAAGTGAAGCACTATACTCTAATATGGAAACGTAAAGTATATTAAGTTGTGTCACACATGAACTCTTCCATCGTGGTTAGGAAGGTATTCATAGGGGAGGTTTTTAACCTATCTAGAAATAGAGCTTTAGATGGATCAGAGATCCATGTAAAAGATCCTTCAACTATTCAAGTTGATAATGTAACGAATCACACTTTTACCACTAAACTATACCCGCCACGATCCAATTGTAATATACGGATCGATCTTTTGTCCAACCAATAGGAAGACGAGGAGTTATCAACCTCCATTGAAAGTTTCTATCAATCATTACCTCGTTTTCATCATTACATGAATCTCCATCCCCGGAGATTCAATACTTGGGTAAATAGTATTTCATTCCCGGAGATGGCTCATTGTAATTATAAATTACCTTTGCGAACTGCTGATAAAACAATTACTAATGGACCCGATACAACCGTCAGAGTCAGAACAGTGAGCTGTGCAATAACCTCTAGATTCATTTCGTTTTCTTTCACCCCTATGATCCCATCGACTTGATGGATGTATGAATAAAATGTTGTCAAGATCAATCACTTTTCACACTTCTATTTTCTCTTCTCCTTCCCCATCTGTGTAGTTTCGATTAGGAAACTATAGCCTTGAGCAACTAATATCTTTACAATAGCCTTGAGCAACTGATATCTTTACAATAATACATAAAATAGATAGAGAGCCCATTGATGTATTTCAATATCTAGATAATCAAATTGGATACTGGAGAGAAATAAATGGACTAATCCGTTCCGTGTAACTCATTTATTCAAAATGATTGGAGAGGGAATGAAGAGATGATAGCTCAATTTGTGATAGCCTTTTTTCTTGCTTTTATAACAATGATTTTAGCGCTCAGATTAGGTAGAGCGCTGTATTATTGATTCCTGACTTTTCTTGGTTTGGCCTGGCCGGTGTGGCCAGGCCAATAAAAGAAAAGAATCTTTTTTAACGAAATGAACAATACGATTCGCCAGATTGGTTTTTATCTAACTGAATAATTGCTATATTCATTGTATTGTCGATACAATCCGTACATGCTATGGTATACATCTTCACTCCACCATTCATTTTGTTACATTCCATTTTGGAGAGATGGCTGAGCGGACCAAAGCGGCGGATTGCTAATCCGTAGTACGGATTATCCGTACCGAGGGTTCGAATCCCTCTCTCTCCGTTCGGTCACTATTGATCCTGAAAACGGATAACTTCGGATCTTTCTACGGAACGGAAAAGCTAGATACTTTTTCCACTATTCTTTACGTCCGGGATTACGTCCTGGATCGTTTGATAGAAATCCAAAGATAAAAAGAGAAATGAAAAATATCACTACTGTGTAAACGAACAGCTTAAGAGTAAGCATTACGTAATCTCCGGGATCCTTATTATAAGTACAACAGAATAGATTATCAATCTTTGTACCATATATGGATACTTGAATACCAAGCAATAGTATGATTAATACAGATCACAAAATGATTTCTCCGAATCACGTGTGAAAATAAATAAAAAAAAAAGAAGGAGATAATTTATCCCTTTGTTTTCCAAATGTTCTTTCTTCCCTTCTTCTTTTTTGGATCAACCAGATATTTATCGAATCTTTATGAAAATATATGATTCGTATCACTACGTGACCAAATAGCTCGATCCGGAGTGAGCGATGGGATCAGAAGGAATTTACAAAGGTGAGTTGAAAAGTTTTTAGCCGGGAGCAGATAAGGTATCTGGATCTGGTATCGTTGGGTGGAGCAAGGATAGAACTTCTGCCACAAAAAATGGAAAGGGTGATACAGAAATTGGATGAATGACAGCGATCCAAAAACTTGAAAAAGGAAAAAAAGGGATACTTTTTATCGAAAACTTACAGCAGCTTGCCAAACAAAGGCTAAGAGAAAAGAGAGAACGGGAATAATTGGCATTACATCGACAATTGGATCGGAAATTGCATAAGCCTCAGGTAATTTTCCAAAAAAGGGATTATTTAAATGAATAAAGGCATCATCTATACAAATATTGAGTATAACTAGCATTTTTTTCTCCAATAAAAATGAGGGGGGGGGGTAAAGCCAGAAAAGTCTTTGATTGATCGAATCGATCGAAGCTCTTCGGCAAGTTTGACCAGACTTGGGGTTGGAAGGGATGATTTTTTCATACATACAATATTTTACCCAATCTAATAGAGATTGATCAATGAATGGATATTCTTGTCCCTTTTTCTGTTTCTCCTATTATGTCCAATTCCATAAAGAACCTTTTTTGTCAATATATCCACAAAATTTTCCGGACCAATTGGGATCTGATCTAATGAATCTTGGATCCTAATGGGTTGACAAAAAGTTTTTTATAAGTATTCATTAGCATATGAATAGGGAAATAGGATGGGAATGGGGTGTGGCCAAGCGGTAAGGCAGCAGGTTTTGGTCCTGTTATTCGGAGGTTCGAATCCTTCCATCCCAGACTTATTTCATTGGTTCCTGTTTTACCTTCCCTCCCTCTTCTCTTTCTTCTTTCGTAAAAGGTAGATCCAATGGAATTAAAGGGATATCTCTGTGGTGCAAGATGGGAATACGGATCAATTCGAGATAAGGTTCAATTTATGAAATTAGCCCATTGGATGTATGCTGGTCCTGCTCATATTGGAACTCTACGAGTAGCTAGTTCATTCAAAAATGTACATGCCATTATGCATGCTCCTCTAGGAGATGATTATTTTAATGTAATGCGCTCTATGTTAGAACGGGAAAGAAATTTTACTCCTGCAACTGCTAGTATAGTAGATCGTCACGTACTAGCACGTGGATCTCGAAAAAGAGTTGTCGATAATATTATTCGAAAAGATAAGGAGGAAGGTCCCGATTTGATCATATTGACACCTACATGTACCTCTAGTATCTTGCAAGAGGATTTAAAAAACTTTGTGGATAGAGCATCCATAATCTCTGATTGCAACGTCATTTTTGCGGATGTTGATCATTATCAAGTGAATGAAATTCAGGCAGCGGATAGAACTTTGGAACAGGTGGTTCAATATTATTTGGATAAATCCCATAGACAAGAAAATTTGGATCAATTTGTAACAGATGCACCTTCTGTAAATATAATTGGGATTCTTACTCTAGGCTTTCATAATCGACACGATTGTCGTGAGTTGAGACGTTTATTAAAAGATCTGGACATCAGAATTAATCAAATAATTCCTGAAGGGGGATCTGTAGAGGATCTGAAAAATTTACCAAAAGCTTGGTTCAATTTAATTCCTTATCGTGAAGTGGGCTTAATGACAGCGATGTATTTGAATAAAGAATTTGGAATGCCTTATGTATCTACAACTCCTATGGGAGCTGTAGATATGGCTGAGTGCATCCGACAGATAAAGAAATATGTTGATACCTTGGCGGCTCCTATTTTATCAAGCAAAAGAGTTGATTACGAATCCTATATCGATGGACAAACTCGATTCGTTTCCCAAGCTGCTTGGTTCTCAAGATCTATTGATTGTCAGAATTTTACGGGGAAAGAAACAGTCGTTTTTGGTGATGCAACTCATGCTGCTTCAATCACTAAGATACTTGCTAGAGAGATGGGAATTCGTGTGAGTTGTACAGGTACTTATTGTAAACATGATGCAGAATGGTTTAAAGAGCAAATTAAAGATTTTTCTGATGAGATAATCATCACAGATGATCATGCTGAAGTAGGAGATATTATCGCTCGCGTAGAGCCCTCTGCAATATTTGGTACTCAAATGGAACGTCATATCGGTAAACGTCTTGAGATTCCCTGTGGAGTTATTTCCGCACCAGCTCATATCCAAAATTTTTCCTTGGGATATCGACCCTTCTTGGGTTACGAAGGTACTAATCAAATAGCTGATCCAGTTTATAACTCATTTGCTCTGGGTATGGAAGATCATCTTCTAGAAATTTTTTGTGGTCATGATACGAAGGAAATAATGACAAAATCATTATCCACGGATATGAGTCTAATTTGGGATCCTGAAAGTCAACTAGAATTGAATAGAATCCCTCGTTTTGTCAGGGACGAAGTAAAGAGAAATACAGAAAAATTCGCACGACGAAAGGGCATTTTGAACATTACTGTCGAGGTAATGCACGCAGCTAAAGAAGCATTAAGTACCTAATCAATAGAAATTCATTTATTACATTGAGCTTATTCTATACAAAAAAAGTGAATCCAATTCGATATCTATTCCTATAATATCAATGGAGTTAATGACTATTCATAATCACGTCTCGATCATGATTCGAGATCAGCAGGGAGGGATCTTAAAAACATCGTCTGAAACGACGTGGTAGAAAGCAACGTGCGACTTTACATAATTGGTTTGGTGGATGGATGTGGATAATGACATCCAACATTTCATATTCGGATCAAATGCCCTAATCGTTCCACCAAGGCTGTTACAAATAAGCCTAGAATTTTCTCTCGATGCGTCTAACATCTCATCCCAATACAGTTGCCAATCCAACAATGAATTTATCTCTTATTCTGGATTGACAATAGTGTATTGTGTCGATATAATTCGTCCATTCACAATAGAGATAGATATCTTAGGTTCATCATTGATCAGTGATTCTATCCAATCATGATTATTCTGTCGACGGATCATTTATTCATAACCTAGATTACTTTATTCTGGAATAGCGGATCGAAAGAAACTATTCATATCCATATATGAACTGACGAGTTCATTATTTGGTCATTCACATAGGTTTTTGATCCCGTTCGTCATTTAACAACAATGATTGGTAAGATTCTATTTACCGGTTCATATTGAGTAACCTCACATTCCACTTCGATCGTATATATATCCTCAATATCTATTCGCAATATGGGTTGCTAACTCAATGGTAGAGTACTCGGCTTTTAAGTGCGACTAAGGTCTTTCACACATTTGAATGAAGTAGAAAACTCGTCGATACCATCGGTAAAGTTCGGAAGACTACGACTGATCCTCGAAGTATAATGAACGGAAAAAATAGCATGTCGTTCCAACATATGATCTTTATGATACCTTATATTATTTTTAGGATACCTGATTGTATTCGATCAGGACCGGATCTTATTCAAGGAATCAAATAGGTGGGAAATGTCTATTATATATTTAGATGATTTATAATATGCTCATCCTTTCGGATCAAATGTGATAATTGTGAATAGGATCGAATCAATTCACGATTAAGTCGAATGAGTCAATGGAGAAAGTTATATGACTTGAATCATAGGTAAACCCAGAGGAACGAGCTTCTGTTCCTCGTTCCAATTAAACGAGCGAGGAATTCCCTTTACTGATCAGAAGTTAAGAGCTTTTCAGTACCCGATATCGGGAGGTTTTCCCTGAGTAGATCAGGGATTTATACACTCACAATGAGTCCTAAGTACTCGATACAAATGTGTAAGATAAATAGTGTACTGACCAGGTTGATTTATCCCATGAGTCAGGAGAGCGATCGGTCGCCAGGATAAAAGATTTTCGTTCTTCCTCATGACGAATGAGATCCTTGGGTAGTAAATCTGTTGAATTTAATATAGAATCTTAATATCCGGATATATATATTTTTTTCCTATCTTGTCCCGACTAGATCGCACCATGTATTATCTCAGAAATTAAGAGGTTATTCTCATGAACGAGGGACATAGCTGAGGTTTGAAAATGGATGAGTTCCATAGATACGGGAAGGAAGATAGCTCTTGGCAACAATGCTTTTTATATCCACTCTTTTTCCAGGAAGATCTTTACGCAATTTATCATGATCATTATTTGGATGGATCAAGTTCCTCTGAATCGATGGAACATTTAAGTTCCAATGATCAATTCAGTTTCCTAACTGTAAAACGTTTGATTGGTCAAATACGTCAACAGAATAATTCAATTGTTTTCTTTTTGAATTGCGATCCAAATCCATTAGTTGATCGCAACAAGAGTTTCTATTATGAATCGGTACTAGAAGGACTTACATTGGTCCTGGAAGTTCCGTTCTCTATACGGTCGAAATATTCTGTGGAAGGGATGAATGAATGGAAGAGTTTCCGATCGATCCATTCAATATTTCCCTTCTTGGAAGATAAATTCCCGCATTCTAATTATATATTAGATACACGAATACCCTATTCTATTCATCCGGAAATTTTGGTTCGAACCTTTCGTCGCTGGATCCGAGATGCTCCCTCCTTGCACCCATTACGATCTGTTCTCTATAAATATCGAAATAGTCCAGATAATTTACAAAAATCAATTATTATCGACCCGAGAGTAAATACAAGATTCTTGCTGTTCCTGTGGAATCATTATGTCTATGGATGTGAATCCATTCTAGTTCCCCTTCTTAAACGATCCTTTCATCCACGATCGTTGTCTCATGGATCTTTCCCTGATCAAACTCATTTTGATCGAAAGATCAAACATATTATCAGAAATTATCGTCGAAATTCACTGAAAAGTATCTGGTCGTTGAAGGATCCTAGAATTCACTATGTTAGATATGCAGAAAGATCTATTATAGCTATAAAGGGTACTCATCTCCTAGTGAAAAAATGTAGATATCATCTTCCAATTTTTCGGCAATTTTATTTCCATCTTTGGTCCGAACCATATAGGGTATGTTCTCATCAATTATCCAAGAATTGTTCTTCTTCCTTAGGTTATTTTCTGAGGGTTCGGATGAAACCTCTTCTGGTCAGGACCAAAATGCTAGATGAGTTATTCATTACCGATCTTATTACCGATGAATTTGATCCAATAGTTCCGATTGTACCAATAATTGGATTATTGGCTAGAGAAAAATTATGTGACATATCAGGGCGGCCAATTAGTAAATTGTATTGGACTAGTCTAACAGATGATGATATCCTCGATCGATTCGATCGAATTTGGAAAAATATTTTTCATTACTACAGTGGATCCCTTGATCGAGATGGTTTATATCGTATAAAGTATATACTTTCACTATCATGTGCTAAAACTTTAGCCTGTAAACATAAAAGTACGATACGTGTAGTTCGGAAGGAATTAGGTCCAGAACTCTTCAAAAAATATTTTTCAAAAGAGCGAGAATTTGATTTTCCGGCTTTTTCATCGAAAGCAGCGGCCCGTTCACAGAGAGAACGAATTTGGCATTCAGATATTCCCCAGATAAATCCCCTAGCCAATTCCTGGCAAAAGATACAGGATCTTAAATCTTAAAATAGAAAACTTATTTTACCAATGAAATGCTCTTTGAGTCATTGCCTCGATTCAGAATCATTTTTCTTTTTCCATCCGAGAACTAAAATGATTAGGGAATAAATAAATAAATTACATGGGGAAAGCCGTGTGCGATGAGAATTGCAAGCACGGTTTGGGGAGAGATTTCTCGCTCCTTACTGATACTGAAGGAGCAGATAATCCACTCCATCCGACGAGCTCCGGGTTCGAGTCCCGGGCAACCCGGATCAAATTGATCCAATTGCGATAGGTACCTCTGTCCACTTGTTCCGGTTCTGGATCCAATAAAGTTCCTTTTCATATTCATTCGTTCCTATTCACAGGAAACGAACTATCGCAGGTTCTCTGGAAAGGTGATGAAGAATTAATTAATATACCACTCATATCAATTGATTCAGAATTCGGTTCCAGAATCGCATTGCACTTCGTTCGTTGTAGCGAACAAAAAAAATTTGATCTTCACTGATTAAATCCTATCCGTTCTCATTACAACACAACGGATCTCCCTGGAACCAGAAATCAATAATTTCATGTAGTAGCTAACTACAGATAGATCTATAGAGTGTGGAATATATGCAAAAAATATATAGTCTATATAAAATACATCTCTATACTATCAATATAGATAGATCAGTATATATCCCAACGGGATATATATTGAAATCCCATACCAAATATTGGTTGACATTGATACATGGATCATATTATACTGTCAAATAACAAGCCTTATGCTTGGGAGCCTCTGATGATTTTATAAACGAAGTTCTTACCATGACCGCAATTATAGAAAGACGCGAAAGCGCAAATTTATGGGGTCGCTTCTGCGACTGGATCACTAGCACCGAAAACCGTCTTTACATTGGATGGTTCGGCGTCTTGATGATCCCTACCCTATTGACCGCAACCTCTGTATTCATTATTGCTTTCATCGCAGCTCCTCCGGTAGATATTGATGGTATTCGTGAGCCCGTTTCCGGTTCTCTTCTTTATGGAAACAATATTATCTCTGGTGCCATTATTCCTACCTCTGCAGCCATCGGTTTGCACTTCTATCCCATCTGGGAAGCAGCTTCCGTCGATGAATGGCTATACAACGGGGGTCCTTACGAGCTAATCGTTCTACACTTCCTACTTGGTGTAGCTTGCTATATGGGTCGTGAGTGGGAGCTTAGCTTCCGTCTAGGTATGCGTCCTTGGATTGCTGTTGCATACTCAGCTCCTGTTGCAGCTGCTACTGCTGTTTTCTTGATCTACCCTATCGGTCAAGGAAGCTTCTCTGACGGTATGCCTCTAGGAATCTCTGGTACTTTCAATTTCATGATTGTATTTCAGGCTGAGCACAATATCCTTATGCATCCATTCCACATGTTAGGTGTAGCTGGTGTATTCGGCGGCTCTCTATTCAGTGCTATGCATGGTTCTTTGGTAACTTCCAGTTTGATCAGGGAAACTACTGAAAATCAGTCCGCAAATGCAGGTTACAAATTTGGTCAGGAGGAAGAAACCTACAATATTGTGGCTGCTCACGGTTATTTCGGCCGATTGATCTTCCAGTATGCTAGTTTCAACAACTCCCGTTCTTCACATTTCTTCTTAGCTGCTTGGCCTGTAGCAGGTATCTGGTTTACCGCTCTAGGCATAAGCACTATGGCTTTCAACCTAAATGGATTCAATTTCAACCAATCTGTAGTTGACAGTCAAGGTCGTGTAATTAACACTTGGGCCGATATCATTAATCGTGCTAACCTAGGTATGGAAGTTATGCACGAACGTAATGCTCACAACTTTCCTCTGGATCTAGCTGCTGTTGAATCTATTTCAATAGGCGGATAA